TTATAGAGTTTATATGTATAAATACTATGACTTTATCTTTATTATATGATCTTTTTTAGATCCTTTTTATATATATAAAAAGGATACTAAAAGACAAGGTAAGGATATACCTCTTCTTTACATACTTAACCTTTCCCCCCCCCTATAGGCTTTCAATTATAAGAAATGAAAAATTGAAAGAGACAGTCCTTCATTTGACTCTGGTTCTATTTTCTCTAATTTTTACATAGTATATTCTATGTGAGATTTAAAACCTCTTTTATTATATGTAATAATATAATAAACAGATAGAAAAATATTAAAAGGTAAAAGGCGTAAAATATTTTACCTTCCTTTTCTTCCCAGTATTCCCACTTTTTCCATTTATTTTATTTCCTATTAGTTCTATAATTTATTGATTAATCATACCTTTGTGAGAAAAGCAATAACCATACTATTTATAAATTTTTAAGGCCTAAAGTCTCCCTTTTCTTTTAATACCTTATTATATGTTTTAGCTTAGGTTCCAATATATATATAAAACTCACTCTATATTTAGCTTGCTATTATATTACAAAGACGCAGGCTTAGGCATCGCTGATTTTAAAGTCATTTGACTACTGAAATAAATGAAACTTATAAGTAAATAATAAAAGCGCTTTAGTGTATTGGTAGCACAGTAAGCTCATGCCTTGCTAGACTAGAGTTCGAATCCTAGAATGCGCTCTATAGGGGGGGTTTAATCATTAAATGGGAAAAAGGTATAAAGTACAGACAAAGGGGAAAAACTCCTCCTTTTGATTTTTACTTTATTATGCTTATTTTTTATTAAAATAAAAGGCGAAAAATAAATAATGCCTAAAAGGAGCAGAACCTCAAGCTCCTTTATCTTTCCATTTTTATAGGTATAATAAAAAAGCCACGGTAACATGCAAAGACAAAAGTAAATTAAAAATAATTATTTATATCCCTAGCCTTAACTATCTGAATGTACAATAAGATGAAAGAATACTACAGATTGGGGGCTACGGGTTATAATAATATCCTACATTACTTTATACAAAAGTATGACCATTATATAAATTAAAATATTTAGCGTAAAGTCCTATAGAATACCTGGTCTTTTAGTTTAATGGTAAAACCCTCGGTCTTCATCCGAGTGAGTAGGCGTTCAATTCGCCTAAAGATCATTAACCTTATATATTTTTGTTTACGAATATCCGTTTACTATTTTATTAATATCTATTTTTGTATAGTTAGTCTTTTCTCTTATTTAGTTATATTTACATATAGTAAGCGCTTCCATTTTTATAGGTAGACTAATAGTAGAAACATAGTTCTCTTTCCTCTATTGCCTTCTAAGAGGCAAGATATAATTTTTCTTATACACATATACAAAGCCAAGGTAAAATCTGTAAAAAGCATAAAAAGCACTATTCCTTACTATTCTTCTTTTTTTACTTATAATTAGCAAAGCCGGTTTAGTTTAATGGTAAAATTAGTAACTTGTAATTACTCGACACTAGTTCGATTCTAGTAACCGGCATATACTTCAGGAATAAAAATGATGGTCTCTATAGTAGTTTGTTCGTCGTAGCCCATGATATTTAACTTGATTTTAGTAGTAATCCTTTTTCATAAATAGTATGTGTTAGCCTTTAAGTAATATAGCATAGCTAAGTTGAAATAAAAGTATCCATTAATAGTGATAACATAATAATATAAAGTTACCAGAGGTCATTAATATTTTCATGACTTTTCTATTTGTGTTTTTAATATTAATTAAAAACACAAAATAGTATACTTTTCATATTTATATATAAGAGTAAAAGGTTAAGGTAGGCTTTCATTTTATTGAGTTATTTATTTAAGACATATAGAAGATAGGATGTCGTCTAATGGAAAGACACTATGTTTTGGTTATAGTAATGATTTGTTCGATTCAATCCATCCTAATTTGTACGGCCTTTACTTACAGTATATAATTATATATCTGATATTGCTAACTTTATCTTTTCTATCTTTTTTCATGAAAAAAAATAAGAAAAGTCTCCTTCTTTTGTCTCCCCAGTCTATTTTTATCTAACTAAATATAAAAAAAAGGGCCGATCCTACGCCTAAAAATTCCATACAAAACCATAATTATTAATGGGAGCACCCTTTCTCTTCCACTCCAGCAGGGATGAGTATAATTAAGGTCAATTTTTTTATGTTAAAGTATAGTTTTTTAACTTTTTTTATTATATATAATAAAAAAAGCAAAGACTATAAATAGTGAAAGACGATATCCCTTTTCCACATCTAAATATCTGATGTGATATTGTCTTAAAATCTAATATAGAATGAAATCTTCTTTTTGTGTATGAGAAGTGCTGAGGAGGCCCTTTGTCCTAAAATTAAAGACAGTAGCTTAATCGGTAAAGTCGCCTGCTCATAACGGGTATTATATGGGTTCAACTCCCGTCTGTCTTAGAATAAGTGATTAGAAGTAGTACCTCAATACTATCACTTTTGTATTTAGCTAATATAAAAGTAGAAATAAAGATAGCTATATATTATAAGGGGCAAGGCCTAGCCCTAAAAAGGTGAAAGTTATGTATGAAATTTTTGCCCCTACTTCAACGGTTTTATTGTTATATAATAATAATAAAGACAAAGGGTGTTTCATAAAAACCAAACTCTCGTCTCTATGGTCATCTTGCCATCATTTTTAGCTTAAGAAAGTAATACCTGTGAGGATACTCCCCACAAAAATAGAAGTATATTCATTCTATACTAATTCATAGTTTTAAATATTCCGTTATATATGCAAACCTATAAAAGGCAAGGAGAAAAAGATAAAATTAGAGGTCTTGAAATGTAACCTGAAGAATAAAAAAATACTATTGAGAGTACTTAGTATTACCAGGTTACCCTATGCGGTTATTAACTTTATCTACAGATATAATAACAAAGTCAAAAATATAAAAGGGGGGGAAAAGAGGTAGTGTCCTTTTTCAATAGCTACTTTTATATTATAAAATAGGATAAGGTAATAAAAACATAAAAATATGTTAGCGTAAAATATCCTATCTTTTTTACCATGTTAAAAAAGGTTTAATAGCAGAATAAAGACGTGATACTATAAATTTAATAAGAACAATATTGTAGAGAAAGAATATAGTATATATCTTTATAAGTAATTATAAATTACTAGTATAGTTTAATGGTAAAACTTGGGACTTCCACTCTCACATTTTCGGTTCGATCCCGAATACTAGTATTTAATCTACATTTTAATGAAATCACATAATAGGACTAGTCTAACCTATGTGATTAAATTCCTTTTTCATTTACTATTCTAGATGATAGAAAGGTGTATAAGGTTATAAATATTGAATAATATTTATCTGTTTAATATATTATCATGTTATAAAAAAAGGTAGGTCTTGGGCTTAAAATAAGATAATATATTATAAATAAACAGATGAGTAATTATACTCATATAATTAGGAAGGTTACATTTGTTTTAGAGACTTCCACTTATTATATAATATATTAATATAAACGAACATAATAATTAGGATGTGTGGTAGAGTGGTTGAATACATCTAACTTGAAATTAGAAGCTTAGAAATAAGCCAGGAGTTCGAATCTCCTCGCATCCGTGGTTATTGTTATTTTATCCCTGGAGATAAAGGCTTAGTAAAAAGGCAAATAAAAAAGTAAAAAACATATGCTCTTAAAGTTGTTTTTAATTTATTTTTCTTTTATTATTAGTGACCCTGTAGACTTTTTCTTTTAAACTTAATCGGCAGAGCCGACCAACTTTTTTTATATAAAAAAAGCAAAGACAAAGTAGGCTTCCAGAAAAATTATTATCTTTTTTATTATGTAAAACCCCTATTGAACATATATAATTGATAAACATCGAAGGTAATGTGAAAAAAGGAGAGAGGGAAAACAAAATTCTTTTACCCTTCCTTTATCTTAGCTTACTTTTATTATGGGTAAAATAATCCAGATATAATAAAATAGAGACCTTAAAGCACCTTTTCTTCTCTTCACCCTCTTTATCTGAAGAGTTTTGTGCAAATATATAGTTCACTATAAAAAGGCGGCACATTAGATGATAACTTAAGTACAAACCAAAATAGCAGTAGCTACTGCTAAACCCCTTTCGTTTTGTGCTTTTTTAACTTTTTATACTTCATAGAATAAAAAAGATAAGTGCTCCACCCTAAGAAAGGCAGAAATAAAGAAGAACGTTAAAATGACAAAAAAAAATAGGCTTAAGACTGACAAATAAAAATTAAGAATTTTAAGAAGATAATCTAGCATTCTCCTTAAGGAAAAGGTTCTTTACATCTCTTTTTATTAAATTAATAAAAAGAGATAACGGCATTAGATATTAAATTATGTCACTAGAAATAGTGACATAATACTAGAGACTTAATTGAGGCATTAGAAGGAATCGAACCTTCCTTGAAATTTAGTTTCACATATTAACAGTATGCTGCATTACCACTATGCTATAATGCCTGTATATTTTTTATAATAATTCCATTATTTCTCTTTGTTTCTTTTTTATTTACATATAAAATAAAGGAACTTTAAAGACTTGTATTTTACTTTTTTATAAAAAAAAGCATGCCCTTTGGGCACGTAGTAGTACTAGTTAATAAGTATATTAAAATTAATAAAAAATGAATAGGAGACGAGGACTTCACAAACAGAATAAAAGTAGTTAAGAGTATATAAAATATAATAACCAGCCGTCTCTTATATATTTAGGAAGACAAAAGGGAGGTGTATATTTACATTCTTTATTTGCATCTTTTTACGTTCTTCCCATCCGCAGAGTAAAAATTCAACCACTTTTTAATTATAACTATGTATCAAAACGAAGAGAAGAACGTAAAAAGACAATAACGCCTTTCTCTTTACTTTTTAATATAATGCGTATATAAAGTTTAATTAAAACTTCATATAATTAAAAGAACCTAAAAATGAACAGTCGGTAAGATAAAAAGGGAGGAGGTAAACGTTAAATACCCTAGGCTTTAAAATTTAATTTGGAAATAAAAAATAGAAAGTGACTTTTTATATGTAAAAGTTAATTTTATTAACTATACTATAAAAGAGAGTTATTATACCACACGGACTTTTTAGAATAGATGATAAAAAGATGTAAAGTTACAATACATAAATAGATACTATCTCGTAAATTAAAGTCAGACTGGAAAGAGTCGAACTTTCGTCTATCACTCCCAAAGTGATCGCCCTGATCCGTTAGGCCATCAGTCTGATTGGTAATTTTCTATCTTAATTATATTATTAACAAGGTTTCTCTATATAATACTTAATAGAGTTTTGCGTTTCACGATAGTTATTATTAAAGAATATTAGTACTTCATTTTGACGTTCTTCTTTTTATTAAGTAATAAAAAGAACCTGATGAATGGGAAAGAAGGATATTATTTGTAATACATAAACAAATAATTATATTTAACATAAAGTAATTTATTTAATCATCTAACTTTTTGTCTACTTTTAGCTTTTACGTTCTTATAAAAAGTAGTAAGGTTTTTACTCTAAGGATGAGAAGAACGTAAAAATACAAGGAAATTTTATTTTATAAAAAGATATAAAATTCATATTGATATTATAAAAAAAGAGTTCACCGCTTTTCAATAAAAATAAGTATAACATAAAAAGTTATACTTATTTTACTATTAGGATTTTATAGTTCACCCCCGCCTGTCCGTTTTGGAAGGGAAATGTTCTATTCCGGCCTTCTTTTTAATTATAATAATGAGGATGAAATAAAGAAGGCTTACTACCCTTTTTAAGGCTAATATTCCGAGGTTTTAGGTGAGGCATACAACTACTTCTCTATATTTTATATAATAAACAAGTTGAAAAAATATGACCAAGGTAACTAAAAAAGAGGCCGCAGGTCTTAAAAAGGTTATAAAAGGAAAGGGAAAAAGAGAGACTCTTTTTCCCTTTCCTTTGCCTGAAAACGAATCATAGAAATGTTACTAATAGTAGCCAATGCTATGGGACGTTTTTCTTATATTACTTTTTTAAATTAACTACAATACAATATGAGAAGTAAAAGTACTGTAAATAGCACGGGGCAATTTTATTTTACTTTTTTCGCTCCATTATATTTATTTGTATAAAATTAGAAATATCAGTAAATAAAACAAAAATAACCTCTGTCCCTTTGTCTCTTTTATTTGTAATAGAGAAAGCATAAAGTAAGGCTAAGATCGTAGACCTTCTCCCTTTTCGTTTTAACTTTATTATTATTTTAATTATGTTCCTGAACTTTTATATCCACGGACATAAAAGCCTAATCCTTGAGGGATTTAAAATAAAAAAAAAGGATATAATTAGATATGGTTTTATTTAGTAATAAAATAAATTAGTATTGCTAAACTTAATATGTTATTCATACTTACATTAGCAACCTATAATATAAATAAACAAAAATATAGGTTATTTGTTATATTAAAATGTTTATTATTAATTATTATAATCAGTAAGAAATGATCATTTTCTTATTTATTAGAATTTACAGAGAGGTGCTTCGTGCTTAAGATGCTTTCAGCACTTATCTATCATGATTGTAGCTACCCTACTATGCTTTATTTATACTTTATATATTTATAGATTGAAATCTATAAGAATAAATGGGTATAGATATTATACAATAGGTACACTATTGAATCATCTTTAATGGTCCTTTCGTACTAATTAAAGGTTCTCTTTCAATTATTTATATCTTCAGAAGATAGGGACCATACTGACTCACGTCGTATTGACAAATATTATTATGAATTAAAATTTGGTAAGGGAAGATCATACGTCTCCCCTAGACCTTATTATATTCAAAGCCTTTGAATTCCAATGATTTACATCATTGATTAGACTATTTCTTCAATAAATTACACTATAACAATGTAATTTATTGCTGGACACTTTATATCGGATTATTGCTAATGCAGCTCACCAAGTAGTCGTTGAACGTTTTATTCTCTACAATCTATGCTTAATCTAATTAGAATTAAGATTAGAAGGGCATTGAGAATAACTTCGCTGCAGATAAACTAACAATTAGTTTAGTTTTTCCTGCAATTCATCCAGTTTTATTTGGGCTCAATACTTTTTTTTTTATAAACTTTGGTAAGATTAAAAATTAATGAAAACAAAATACATATAATGTGGGGGGATCTTATCTAAATAGAATAAAAGTCCTATACGATATAGCATACTGTTGTGCATATGAGGCATAAGAATTGTCTGTACTTTTTTTAGTTCACTTTTGGCAATAGTCAGAATGTATTGTTTTTTCTGATAAGAACCGATACGGTCAAATAGAACTTCACATTGAATCCCACAACCTTCACGAATTCTGTTTCGTAGAATAATACATTCATCATATGAATAATAATTAGTGTAAATACGAATACGACCATCTTTATAATAATTACCGTCACCCATAATGAAATGGGCTAGTACTACAGGATTTATTTTAATATTCTCAGGAATTATCTTAATATATTTGTTTTCATCGTAGCGATAAAATGTATTATGATAATCATTAAAAATAGGTAGTGTTTTCGTTTTTAGACGATAATTTACATATGATTTTTCTTTTCTATTAACTGTCACAGTATAAATTCCTTTTGAAGAGTAGTCTGAGAAAAGAGATCTAATTCAATTGGCGTATTCTAGATAAGAAGAACCAAAGGAAAAAGACATTCGACAATTTACTTTTATTTTCTCAAGGTGAGCATCACCAAGGATTTGTCCCGTAATAATATAGTGTAGTTTATTGTTCATTTTGTCTGTATTTTTTAATCTGGTAAAATTTATAATGTTATTATTGTCATAAGTAATAATAAACCCAACTCGCGTACCTCTTTAATCAGCGAACAGCTGAACCCTTCCAAGCTACTACACCTGGAGGATGAGATGAGTCGACCACTTTTCCATCCATAAACTAAATTAGTATGGACGTTCTAAGTTGCTTAAAAACTTAGAGCTACAAGTTACCATGTAGATTAGACTATATCTTCAATAATACAAAACTATTTTTTGAATTCGAATAGTGGGGCGGGGGTAATAATATACTAATATATATCGTGGTAGTTTATAAATCATAGAACTAATAAGATGTGGTTTAATCATATTATGCAGAGCATTCGCATCTTGAGATGAAAATTGTACTATCCAATATTTATTTTTATGCGAAATGACTCGGCTATGAAATCCAAACTTATTATTAAGTTCTTCACTGATAATTGTTGATCCTTCATAGCCAAAACTCTGAGTATGTAGACTTAGTACTCGACCTTCTCGATGTAGACTACCATCTCCCATTATCCAATAAGCAAGACTTATATCTGAAATATTATTAAATATAATTCCTGAACGTATTACTTTAGTATTGGAATCGGAATAAAATAGATCTCAAAGTTGTGAGAAAGTTTCATGACTAAATGTTTTAAACCAATAACTTTTAATTTGTCCTTCGAGAGGACCTCTACTATGATAACGTATGCCAGGTTCTATCATAAAACAATACGGTTTAAAAGTGGCAAAAAGATGAAAAAGGAAATCCTTTTGATTAGCTCTTTGTTCAAATTTCATCATAGCTTCGTTACTCTTACGAGACATTCCTGCATCAGATAGAACCATTCCAAAAGCTATTTGATAAAGTTTTTCAGACATTTTAGGCTGTCTTTTTTTCCAATCTTGCCAATATTTAGAATTAAGATGATAACCATCACGTATATTCTTTATACCGCGAACATGTATTAGAGAATTATTACTAGGATGGAGAATAAACTCCATCCCTTTCCCTATTATATTCGTTTTCATTTTTTTCATCAGTAAATATCGGTTATTTTAACTCAAGCCGTTTTACACGTATCAAAAGATAAGTAAAATTAGGGTTAGTTAAAACAGACTTACAAACCAAGTTAAGCCGTATTTATTTTTATTGTATTATTGTTGGGCGTTCTACTTATTTCCTAGCGTTACGGAAATAAGAGGTAAGGATTATTGTAGATACTACTCACCTTCTAGTCGTTGAACGTTACTATTACATTAAATCTGTATCGTAATAGTCTTCGCTGCAGATTGACTTACTAATGAGTTAATTAGTAAGAGTTTCCTGCAATTAACCCAATTTTATCTCGACATTGACTCTTTTTTTTTATCGAGGTGTCAAACCGTTTGGACAATATGAACTCTCGCAAACGATAAACCTGTTATCCCTAGCGTAACTTTTATTTCTTGAGCGATAATCATTCCATTAAGGATTACCGGATCACTATGTCCTATTTGCATATCTGATCGATTTATCAATCTTTCAGTTAAGTATGTTTTATCATTATATTTTATTAAATTATTCATAATTTATTGGTTTCTGACCAATATATACATACCTTTGAAGGCCTCTGATACTTTATTAGAGGCTACCGTCCCAGTCAAACTGACAATTTGACATTTTCCCAAAATCTTAAAGAGCATTGCCCTTCTAATTTATTTTGGTAAGTTTTTTTGTTCTATTAATCAAGGTATTTCACTGACGTAAAGTATTTACTCCCTTGTATTCTACACTTAAAGAACGAAAAGACAATATCAAACTACAGTAAAGTTGCATAGGGTCTTCCCGTCTACCTGAAGACAAACCGCATCTGCACGGCTAATTCAATTTCACTGAGATACTTGTGGAGACAGCAGAGCCACGTTACCTCATTCATGCAGGACCACATTTAATGGCCAAGGAATTTTGCTACTTTCAGATCCTTATAGTTAAGACCGCCATTCACCACAGTGTCGATTAATGACATAAAATCATCTTTTTTATACTATGTGGCATCGGGCAGAGTTCACAACTTATACAAATACTAAATGTCTTAGCAAGTTGCTGTGTTTTTGGTAAACAGTCGCAGCTCTCGATTTTGTGTCACACATTGTATGTATAAAAATATACATAAAATGGTTATCCTTATTGTCGAACGTACGGATACATTTTGCCGAGTTCCTTCACAAGTATTATCTCTACACCTTAGTATTCTCTACCTACGAACCTGTGTCGGATTAGGGTACGGTTTATAAAATTTTATATAAATAAGATAACGTAGCTTCTACAAAGTTTTTTAAAAAAGTTTAGCTACAGTATTATTTAGATATTATTTTTATCATTAATTTCTTGATATAGGACAGAAGTCTAACTCCCCCCTCTTATTTTATTCTCTTTGTCTTTTCATATATAAAAATGGTAGACGATATAGAATAAAAAGTTTTAATGTCATCAGATATATATGGTCATATATATGCCTTAGAAACCGATTAACTCATAGCAGATTAACTTATCTATGAAACCCTTTCGTTTTCGGTGAGGGATATTCTAATCCCTTTCTACGTTACTCATGTCAGCATTTTCTCTTTAGTATTTTCCAATTTATCAATAAATACAAATTTTCATTATTATACTAAATGTTCTGCTACCCTCATTTTATTTTTATTATATATATGCCTTTCTCTTACGTTTTTCTTTAAAAAAAAAGAACAGTGTCCTTCTAGGTAAGAATTAGCAAAAAGGCTGAAATAAAATAGACAAAGTATAGGTATATTATCTAAGACCCAATAAATTGTAGACGCTTTTTTCCAATATAATTTACTTATAGTTAGACCACTGAGTTGTTACACTATCATAAAAAGATGGCTACCTCCAAGCCTACTTAATGGTTGTATTAGGAAAAAAACATTCTTATTTTCACTAAATAATATTTAGGGACCTTAACTTTTGTTCTGGGCTGTTTCCCTTTTGTCTATCCACCTTATCAAGAATAGACTGTACGTTTATAATCAATTATTTTTATTCCGAGGTTAACCATCAATGGTAGAATTTAGAATCCCCCAATTTAGTATATAAGTTTATATATTAGAAGTTTAATTCTAGTATATAAATATAACATATGATGATCAGTGCTGTACAAAAAATAATCTATTAGCATGATTTTTACGTTCTGATCCCCAAGGGGACTTAATCTTTTTAAATATATAAAGAGAATATCTTTATATGTTTAAAAAGTTTATATGTATATATAAAAGAACGTAAGATAGCTTAAGCTAAACAAAAAAAATATACTAATATTATAAACATCCTACCTAAATAGGTTTCGCAGAATACCAGCTATCAACCAAGTTAGATTAGCATTTCACCCCTTACTACAATTCATCAAAGAATTTTGCAACATTCACTTGTTCGGTCATTATATATTTAATACCTGATCATAGTAAGATCACTTGGCTTCGGGTCTAATTTTTATAACTAATCTGCATAATTAATTTTAAACTTGTCTCTTCAAACATGTTCTAGAATAAATAAAAAACCTGTAAAAACTTATCTTATTAATCTTAATCGGCAGAACCGACCAACTTTTTTTATATAAAAAAAGCAAAGACAAAAAAGCAAATTAATATAGTATCCTATATTAATTTTGTTTCGACTATTTTGCTTATATATACTAAGTAAGTCTAGACAGAACTACACTATCTCATATTTTCTATAAAATATTTATGCAATCGCTTTCACTTAGACTATTTGTCCTGCTATAAAAATTAACTCGCTGACCCATTATGCAAAAGGTACGTTATTATTCTAACTTATAGAACTTTAACTGCTTATAAAACTACTAGTTCAGAATCTATTTAACTAGTCATCTACTTACTTTTCACCTTTCACTCACGTTACTCTTCTTTATTGTTATACATGTTATACTTAGCTTTAGAGGATGGTACCCCTGTTTTCCTAAAAGGCTGACGTCCTCTTAGTACTTATTATTTAAGTAAAATTAAAATGAAATAATATATAATATTTCTATCTTTTTAATTTACTATAATTAAAAATCTTGTATAAATATGACCTACTATTCATTTTAATTCTCTTCTAATATACCGCAGAAAAGGATTGTGGCCTCTCTACAGAATTTTTTTGTTGCTTAATTATTCTTCTATAAGTTTTTGTTATAATATAACTTTTTTCCTTACTCAAATAAAAGCAAATACCGTTCAATCTTTGTATATATATATGTATAGACAAAGCCGATGTAGATTTACGAACATTATAATAATACTGGGCTATAACCTTCTATGGAATACTACCTGTTATTGTTTATTAAGCCTAAAGAGCTAGTCTTATTTTCATTATCATATGATAATAAGATGGGGTAGCCCTTTTTTATATATGGTTAGTTACCCTTTGTAAAAAAGTAATTCCCCTTTTGAGCTTAAAATACATAAACTTAGTATTTTATTTATTTCAAAATATTATATTATAAATCGCTCCGCGGAAATTTTATAATCTAGATGTGTATTAATAAATTATTATCTAAAAAAAGACTTTTATTTTTATTCCCACTATAGAATATAGAATTTATTAATAGCTATTTTGGTTTCACTCACCATTACTTCCAAAGTCTCGGTTGATTTCCTTTCCTATTGATACTGTAATGTTTTACTTCTCAACGTAGTAATGAATTTAGGTTTTCCTTAGGATTGTATATTATTCTGATTATTTAATATACTTTTAGTTTTTTACTTCCTTTTATTACATATATACTAGGCATCCCTAATAGTTTCTTTAATTACTAAATAATATACTCCATATCATTATTGATACTTATAATTATAAAAATAATATTAGTAAATAAATAGATAATAACTATCTTATTATCTAGCTTTATACTAATACCCGTCATAATATTATAATGCCTAGGAGATTAATTGTTATTTAATTTTTACAACAACTAAACCTAAACTTCCGATATTGTTATTATTATAATTATTGTATAGTATTTAGACGGTGTACGTGTTTGTCTCACGCACGGATTATATATAAAGAGAGGTGAAAGACTCACAACCTATCTTTTTTATATTTATATATAAAGGGAGACTATTTTTGTAAGAAACACGTGTAATTAACTATTATTACATTATATAAGTAATAATATTAGAATCAAATATATATTATAATATATCAAGATGTTATATTGTACTTTATATATGTATATAAAGCAAAGACATATTACGCCCAATACTTTTTTAACTTTAGGATTTCTAAGTATTTTATAATTATCTTTTTTAATATGTAGATATTAAACAATAAGGTGTAGTCTGTACAATATAACACTTATTCTTTATGGTGAAATCTTATAAATTTTATCCGCGGAGCCGACAACTTTCTTCTTTATTATTAATATTTTATATCCTATCTAAGGAGGGATAAGGATTTCTTCTGTATATATATGAAAAAGGTACCAAAGATTTTTACACACTTTAACTTTACAAGCTACCTAAATTCTATTTAATAAAACGAATTAAATTTAGAGGTGCGATAACCTGGACCCGATTTCAATAGATACTTTTTATCCTTATCCTCCAAAGGCTACGCTTTTTATCCCTAAAAATAGAAAGGGAAAAGGCCAAGTATAGTCGTAAACTCCCTTTCTTTATGCTTAAATTTGTGGACGTCAATTATATCTAAAAACGTAAAAGAAGCCCACTATGGTAAGGACCAAAATCATTGTAGAAGGCATAAATGATGTAAAAGAAGTGTTTTGACATAGGTATATACTCTGCTGATAAAAATAAATAAGTTAAAGACTAAATAATATATTTTATTACCCTACTTTTTGTTGATAATCGCTTACGGCGAAAAAATTTGATATTTTCAATATACTATTATAATAATGAACAATTTTCTACTAGACTTTCTGGCTATAAGAGCTATATTCTCAGGTATTCTGGTAATAACTTCTAAAAATCCTGTAATATCTGTACTTTTTCTAATCTCTGTATTTGTAAATATTGCAGGTTATCTGATTCTGCTAGGTGTAGGATTTATAGGTATATCATATCTAATAGTATATGTAGGAGCTATTGCTATTCTATTTCTATTTGTAGTTATGATGCTTAATCTTCAAATAGCAGAACTGAGTTCTATAGGAAAAGAGTATACTCAAAATATACCTCTCGGTACTATAATAAGATCTCTTTTCATATTTGAACTTGTATCACTACTTCCCATTTCTAATCTAGTATGAAGACCAGAAAATAGACAATCGTATATTTCTTCGTACAGTAATTTTTTTGATACTAGTAATATCTCTTACATTACTGCCGATAATAATTCTGTTGCCTCACTACCCAATCTTTATCATGGACAATCGAAAACTTCTATACAAATAGAAGAGATAACTCCAGAGCTAGGTATCCTAAATTGGCTAAATCACAAATTTATATCTCTAATGCCAAATATCCTATCTAATAAAGTGGCAAGAGGTCTGGCTGGAGGACATATTAATACTATTAATTTTTACTATGAAAATTCAGACGTACAAGATTCCCTTGATAATGTTATTAATTATATAAATAATAATTCAATAAGACTTACAAATGATATACATATGAGATTTTATCAATACCCTCAATTTACGAATTTTATACAAATAGAATCTATAGGTTACCTACTATATACTAATAACAGATTCTGGCTAATACTAACTAGTGTTATACTGCTACTGGCTATGATAGGACCTATTACTCTTAGTATATCTAATAAAAATAGAGCATAGATCAGTTTTAGTTATAAACCTTAGCTTGTTATTTCTATTATTACAACAACGTAAAAATAGAAAAAAATTAGCGGCTATATATAAAGTTAAAAAGCGAATAGTACAGTAAAAATAACATGAATAAAAAAGGAAACTATTTTTTAATCTATCTTCAGCTTTTTTTATATAACAATAAAACATAGCATTAATATTATTTATTCTATGCCCTTATTAAATACACTCTCCCCCTACTTGTCTTTGCTTTTTATATATAAAAGAACGTAAGTAGTTATGTATAAAGACCTTAACTCTTTCTATATTATAATAATTAGTGATAATTATTATATATAACGAATTAAAACCTTCCGAGAGGTGCTTAAATACCCACCAAGGTAGGAAGAGATTTTACTTTTCTATCTTTTAATAAAATTATAATCTGACTAAAGAATTAAGACACAGATGGTACTGTAAAAGAATTGCAAATTCTTTATTTAGGGTTCGACTCCCTCTTAATTCTTTTATTACTCTCATGTGTATTATTGCTTTGATATATAATCGTAGTAAGTGTTTTTATCTATCTATATCATCTTTTATATATATATAAAAGTGACGGAGACTTTTTTTATAGTATATAATAAACCTTGCTCTGCCTGGTTTTTCATGGCAGCGAACCGCAACTATATAAACGTAAATAAAAGGCAAAAATAAATAAGGATAGTATCCTATAATGTATAATGCTGACATCTTTTAGATATAAAGAAACGGTGACAAGGTTAAGGTTAGAACACCTTTTTAATATATAAAAAAGATCCCAAATACAAAAAAGAAACAGTAATAAAAGTATAAGAATACTAATACTTACTACGAATATAAAGAAAATTTAGCCTCTTTAAAAATGATACTTCATATTCCTAGTATATAATTTTATATATCTCACAAATTTTAAGTTAACTTTTTACATACATTTTACGTTCTTCGTCCTCTATTTACGTTATTCTATTAAGGAATAAGAAATATAGAAGAAAGTAAAAAATAAGAGATTGCCTCCTTCAAAAGGTAACTTTTTTAATAAAAGAGATAACAAAGACTAATCAAGGACGGTAAAAACGCATAAACTTTATCACCCTTAAACCAAAATAAACTTTATTAATATACTAATCAATTATGGTATTTCATTCTTCTTCACTTTATATATTTATATATTTAAGTATAAATATATAATGCCTAGTATTCTTACTTATCTAGATATAAATAAATAATAGACAAACTAGAAGGGACAGGTACTCTCTTTTAACTATTGTATAACAGTAAAAGAGAGGGCATATCCTTCTTTGCTTTGATTATTATAATAAAAAAGTTGAAGCTGTAAGAATGAGTAATATTAAAAGTAGAGAGGGTAAAAAATCTACACCAGAGACATCTCTGGTGTAGATTTTTTTTCCTTATCTTTTACTTCTTTGGCCAACTTCTTATGCATATACCCTTTTTAATGGCAGACACCAAGGTTATGATTACTTTGTTACCTTTCCTTTTTCAATTAATAGTTTACTATAACATTACTATATATAATAAATAAAAACAAAGTATAGCCCTTAATCTACCTAATCTTTCACCCGTATATCTATAAAAGGTTAGTTATAGGCGTTTCTTTTTTTTTAGGTATAATTAAACGAGTCAAAGAAACAAAAAATCATAAGAAGTTTAAAAGATAAAAGTAGTATGTACGAAACTCTCTATTCCATACCTTGGATCTTTTTATTTATCGTCCAAGGTTATTTTATATTTTTTATTCATCAACTGGCGTTAAGCCATTTTTAACACTATATATGACACATCTATACAATCTTCTAGAAATACTAATTATTCTAGTACCTATACTTCTATCTGTTGCCTACATGACTATTATTGAACGAAAGGTAATGGGTTCTATGCAACGCCGTATAGGTCCTAATATAGTAGGATATTATGGAGTGCTTCAACCTTTTGCAGATGCTCTAAAACTAGTTGTAAAAGAACAAATAATACCTTCACAATCTACGAAAAGTCTATTCTTTATTGCACCTATGCTCTCACTGATATTTAGTCTTCTAGGTTGGGGTGTAATACCTTTTGGCCCTGGACTCGCTCTATCTGATTTTTCTCTAGGTATTCTTTATTCTCTTGCTCTTTCGTCAATAGGTGTATATGGTATACTATTCGCAGGATGGTCTGCTAATTCAAAATATGCATTTCTAGGATCTCTACGTTCAACAGCCCAAATGATTAGCTATGAGCTAATCTACAGTGCTGCAGTTCTATCTGTAATTCTACTTTGTGGTTCATTTAATATTACTAAAATAATTGAAGCACAACAAAATATTTGGTATGTTGTACCGCTACTACCAGTGTTTGTACTATTCTTTGTTTCTGCTCTAGCAGAGACGAATCGAACACCTTTTGATCTGCCTGAAGCAGAATCTGAACTAGTTGCAGGTTTTATGACAGAACACTCTGGTATGATATTTGTATTTTTTTTTCTAGCTGAATATAGCAGCATAGTCCTTATGTCTACATTTACAGCTATACTATTTCTAGGTGGGTATAATACTATAGATCCTATATCTATTATATTTAGAATATTCTATACACCCCTAGAATATCTAGGACTAGTTAGAGACAGTAGTATGTCTGATATAGTTTCTTATCCTATAAACACAAATTGGAGTGAAAAAAGAACGACATTCTTTGGTGTAAGATGGTATAGTATAAATATTCAAAGAATATCTCTTGCTATTAAATCTGTATTCTTTATGTTTGTATTTGTGTGGATACGGGCAACACTACCTCGACTGCGTTACGATCAACTTATGGTCTTTTGTTGGACTAGAATGCTACCCGTAGCTATTAGACTCCTTATACTAATACCTAGTATAATAGTAGCTTTTGAAATAAGTCCTGTATACTTAAATTTTTTATAACTTAATCGGCAGAGCCGACCAACTTTTTAGAGTATAGTGAGACTTAGATTTTCCTCTTTACTTTTTATAGTAAAAGTTATAAAAATGTTACGTAAGAAAGAGGTATCTATTCACTCTTACTGTAGTGATATACAATATTACACAAATTTCAGGGAAAGCCCTAAAAACATATAATTAATTAAATTTATTCAAAACTTTACAATGCCTCCCCCCACCACCTATGGCTTTACTTATTATATTTACTTTAGTATGAGGATCTTATACTTTTACATACTAGGTTATAATTGATATTTAGTATTATATTTATAAAAATAAGTAAATAATATAAATGGTAAACTTTATTATTTTCTATTTTATATAATAAGAAAAGCAAAGAGCCCTACTATTTTTCAACTTTTTTATTTAAATAAAAAAGAAAAGAGTGATAGTGGCAGGGCTGCTAGGAGTATGCTGTGTCAATAATTTATTATTTTATACTTAGTGAAAGTGCAAGATGATACAAGGAGGGGGGGGGAGGTAAAAAGGTATTAAGTTGATTAAGATTCAATTTAAGAACCCCACCAGTAAACAGTTACAAATAGGAATAGCCAAACTACATCAACAAAGTGCCAATATAGAATAGATGCTTCGTATCCAAGATGATGGTGATCTGTTAGATGGTAGCTAAGAAGTCGAAAGAATCCTACAGCTATAAAAATAGTACCAATTATAACATGAATACCATGGAATCCAGTAGAGAAAAAGAATGTTGATCCATAAACACCGTCTGCTATAGTGAAACCTGCATTGTAGTATTCAATACCTTGACAGATTGTAAATAGTATAGCAAATAGAATTGTCAGTATTGTTCCTGAGATAGCTCCTCGTCGATTTCCTTGAATTAGAGAATGATGAGCGTAAGTAATTGTAGCACCAGAAGAAAGTAGGAGGATAGTGTTTAGAAGAGGTAGTTCAAAAGGGTTGATAGTAGGAATACCAGCAGGAGGCCATTGTGAACCTAGTTCTATTGCAGGGGATAGACTAGAATGGAAAAATGCCCAAAATATAGATACAAAGAAGAACACCTCACTAATGATGAATAGTCTAACTCCCATAGTAATTCCTTTTTGTACTACGAAAGTGTGGTCTCCTAGAAATGTTCCTTCTATAACGACATCTCGAAACCATAGAATCATTGCGAATAGTGTTGTTAGGAATCCTATACCTACAAGTACAAGACCAGAACCTCCTAGAGGGTTAGTGTAACCGTTAAAATACATAACAGTAGCAGACGTTAGTATAAGAAGAGCAAATGATGTAAGTAGAGGCCAAGGGCTCGGTGTAACAAGATGAAAGGGTTGTGCTTGGAATTGTTGTGCACGTAGTGTTGAGAGATTATTTTGATTCATGATGATAGAAATATAAATATAGTGTAAAAATGATAAAAAAAGAAAGATAAGGAATAGAAATCCTCTTTAGGCATATTTATATATATATAATAGAATGTAAAGAAAAGATATTAAAAGGAAAAATATATGGTTCTGTACTCTTTATTTTCCCTTTTTCCCATCCTTATCTACTTATCATTATTTTTACAATATTTGTTTAAACCGTAACTAGTTATATTTTGTTAATATATGGCTCTGGTTACTTTTATTATTTATAACTTAACTTTTTTTATATATAATAAAAGCAAAGATATAAAATAAAGTCGAAATCCGTATAAAACAAAATAAAAATATAACAAAACGAACCAAGAGTTCTTATGTACTTTACAGGTTAATAATCTTTCTTTAACTTTTACTTTTTCAATTATATTTTAACTTTATCTATTTATATGATAAAGAACTTTTGACGTTCTTATAAAAAGTGTATCATTAAAAGGGGGCATTAAGTCTTAAAGTTAAGATAAAAGAAAGATGGTAACATAAGATGTATGTCGAATTTTATATTTTTTTTTTCAAATTTAAATAACAAAAGATCTTTACCGCATTTTTTATAATCTGTTTATTTTTATATATTACGAAAGAAAAGAACAGACCCATAGTAGTATGTCTTACTCAGGGTATTTTTAGAAGAAAAATAGTGTAAAGAGGCTAAGTCAAAAACTATATAATTTTAAAAATTGCATGATTACTCTTAAAAATAATTTACTATACAATTTCCGATTATACTCATTACTTAATTATAACGGTTATTATATAAATTAATTTATATCGTTTAGAGATATTACCGGGAAATTACTATTTATACTTTTTATTATACATAATAAAAAGTTTATATAAAAAGCTATAGTCCTCTTTGAGTGTTTAATAAAACCCCGACTATTTCCGAATTTTAGGTCTAACGAGGCTATTATTAAATTATTATAAAGAATAATAGTATACAGTATCAAGAGTTATACCCTAAATCAATAGAATAGTAATGATATCCGGCAATGTGCTTGTTATTTAATTTGTTTCTTCGTAAAATAAAGGCTTTTGTCTTTTCAACTCTACTCTTTTATTCTGTTTTTTCATGTTATCGTATTGTTATAACATTCTATTTATACTTACTCTATTCTGCTTTTACGTTTTTTCACTATAAAGTAATAAAATTTAAATCTTATTACTTTATATAGAGATAAGAAGCTAGAACAAAAAGAGGGAGGGTATCCTCTCATCTTTATCTATAATAAAAGGATAATAAAAGAGTAGGGTAAAAGCTCGGTTTGTGCTATATTAGTATATTCTAATAATATATTAAGAATATACTTGTAATATATTATATCATTAATAAATAATAATACGCCCTGAGGGCATTACTGTTAACCTGTCTATTTGGAGACAACAGGAATTGAACCTGTCTCTCTTCTGTGCAAAAGAAGTATACTAACCAAACTATACTATGTCCCCTTTCTTGACAGTAGTTACAATATACTATTATTTAGAATGGTTTTGTTTCCCTCTATATAACTCTATATTTATAATATATAAAATCAATATTTTTCCATTTTTTTACCTTAGTAGGTTTTTTATGTAACTGACGCCCTAAACTTTTTAATTCTGATGCCCTCCGGGCGATTAGAATTAAAAAAAGGACGATAAAAGTTAGAAATAAAAGAAAGAAGAAAGTATCTTTATAGGTAGTAAGTTTATGAGGTATTCTATAAAGATTTATATTTAGGTTTATTTTTTACTATTAATAGTATTAGAAATCTTTGCTTTCAACATTTTTTATCTTTGATTTCTTTTTATTATTATCAAAAAGTTTAAAAACGTAATAGTAGGCCCCATAATGATTTTTATCTCCTTTCTTTTAATAATATACATGTCACTAATGAAATCTAAGAAAACGTGATAGACACGAGACCTATACTTATATAGTAATTATTCAATCAATTATTTACCATTATAATTATTAATTATAAGGCCACACCTTACACTTCTTTTTTTTATTATATATATAAAGAATATTACTACTTATTTTGACGGCAAAGGCTCCTTTTATATATAAAGTGGACAAAGAGGGATTCGAACCCTCCTAAGACTGAGTAGAAATCAGCGTGCCTTACCAATAGCAATTTGCCCTTTTAACAACTATTTAACATATTATCTAGTAATGTTACGGAAGAGTCTAAGAATGTTGCAAATGATAATTATAATTGTAGATTATAAACTTTATAAGCACGTCCTACTTATTAAGAAAAAAAAAATTTTTTTATATATAAAAGAGAGGATAGGATTCTCTTTATTTTGGGTTTCTATCTAAAAACCTAAGTTAAATTATATATACTATTCTTTATCCCTAACTCCAGTACATTATGCGTTTTCATAATACATACAAGTATATGAAAACCCGATCAAAGTGTAATATTAATATTGCAGAAAAGGGAAAAAAGTATATGAAATACCAATTATAAAAAAGGATGGTGCAAATCTTTAAAACTAAAGATGAAGAAGGGGTGGGGGTATTTATTTTATTATCAATCAGCCACAAGTTCCCTTACGGCTACTTTGCTATAACTTCACGAGAGAAACTCCTCATCATACCATTTATAATGCCATAAGGCTAATTATATTTATAAATGTTCTTGATTGCAGAATGGCCCCCATGTGATAGACGATTAGTATCTCTTAAATATAATAGTTCACCATTGCATACTTATCAATGATTACTCGGAATTCCTGATTCACGTAATCGAATTTCAGATTACGATCCTAATATCATCTTTGTTAACGATTTGCTTTATTATCTTTAATTTTTTAGAAAATTGCTTCGTATTGATAGATTCAAGTAGCACGTCTGTAGCCCTTGCTCCATAAGGGTCATGAAGACTTATCGTATTCCCAAAATATTTATTGTAAAAATATATCTCTAAATAATTAATTAGAGATAGGGATTGCGTTCGTTAGCGGACTCAACCTAACATCTCACGACACGAACTGCCGACAGCCATGCAACACCTGTAACTTAATTTAATTACAAATACTTGTCTTAAAATTAAGCTATACAAGGAGAGGTAAGGTTTTACGCGGATTATCGTATTAAACAACATGCTCCACTCCGGGTCTTTAAGATGGTCTAATCTTTTTGCTTTCTGTCCTGAAACAGTACTCACAAGGTGTTACACATACAGCAGTTTGCTTATTATTTAACATTATAACATTATCTAAATATAAAGTGTAAATAGTTTACGGTCTGGACTACACGAGTATCTAATTCGTTTTGCTCCCCAGACTTTCATTCCTCAGTGTCAATTGGTAACTGGATAATTGCCTTCGCCTTTAGCGTTCTACTAAATATCAGTGGATATCATCCCTTCTCTTAGCATTCCATTATCCTCTATTCAATTCTAGTACATCCACAATGTGGATAAATACAACCTACGAATCCTTAATACCTATTAATTCTATTTAACGTTAGCCCAGTTCGTTTAACCGCGTCGGCTGGCACGAAACTTAGATTGGACTTATGGTAAGGTAACGTCATTATCCTCCCTTACTATACTCTATTCTTGTTATTCAAAAGTAAACATTTAACCACAAGAGAAAAGAGTTCTGGTTAGCTGGGTCACTCTTTCGAGCATTGCCCAAGATCCTCCTCTGCAGCATATCTAGTAATTTAGATGTGATCGGTTATTCTCAAACCAATTGCGAGAAACTAAGCTTTCGCTAATTCTTATTCGTCATAGGCTTGGTATGCTTTTACCATATACCAACTACCTGCTAAAACATAAGCTAATCAATAATATAAATTATTGGTATATACTTATTTATACTCGCCTGTACGCTATTAACTATTACATAATAATTAGTAACTTGCATGAGTAAAACTACCAGATAACGTTCAAACTCTGCCAAGATTAAACAGATGATTTATTATTACAAATATATATTTACATATATATTTATACATATTTTATACGTAATTATTACGATTTATCTAATCATTACTTATAAATAATAAATAGACCTTAACCTTTATTTTTTATATCATCATAAATAATAGTAGTTCTTACTTTTCACTATGATGTGATCACACTCTTTACTTTTTTTATTCTTAATAAAAAAAGTAAAAAGTATTATCTATATAGTTTACGGGTACATTTTTACTTTATAATTTAGAACTTTTTTATATATGATATAAAAAAAGCAAAGACACCATAACCCCGGATCTTAGTCTTTTAATTAATTATATTTAGTAAAAAGCAGCATGTGATATCAGATGAAATATTAAATGAAAACTAAGACAATAATTAAGAACCATCTAATTCTCAAATAAAGTAAAAGCCAAATGCCTACCTTATATAAATATATTGCCTTTTATAAGTAATAGACTAATAGACTCAATATTATAGCATATTATTCTCATGTATATGTATATGTAGATGTAGATGTATATGTATATGTATATGTATATGTATATGTATATGTATATGTCTTGATATAATCCAGTATTCTACGATATCTCCGGTGGATTTTTTACAATAAAAATCCTATCCTTATTACTTTATATTTCGCCTTTACATGCTATGTGGAATATTAATGATATACGCATTCTTAAAAAAAGTATAAATAAAAAAGAGAAAAATGAAATATAGGTAAGTCTTATCTATCCACTTACATTATTCCGTAATATAAAGAAGATAAAAAGCGTAGAATAGAGAATAGAATAGGGTAAAAGCCATTAATAAAAAAGAGAGAATTATTATATACCTTTGATTTAATTAAAATAGACGCTTTGCATAAGGTATAAGGTTGGGCCTATGGTTTATATTCATATAAAGTTAAAAACAAAATTTTACTCTTGTCCTTTTTTTAATAAGGAAACCTTTTTTATTTTTAGTTATTTATAAGCTTTTTTTATATATAATATAAAAAAGCAAAGAGTGTGGGGGCAGAGACTACTTTTATATAAATGTACGGCTATACAAAATAGTAATATAATATTTGGGAACGTAGCATAATTGGTTAATGTCCTAAATTGTCAGTTTAGTGTATGCCAGTTCGAGTCTGGTCGTTCTCGTGTATATAGAAAAAAAAATCACGTTTTAGAGAGGCAGGGTCTCTTATACTGGCTCTATCCTTTTTTTTATTTGCTTTTAAATATGTTTAAACTTAAAGTAGGGTGCTTATTTGAAATGAATGCATTTGAAATTTTTTGATGTATATTTCTTTCCTTTTTACGTAGTAAGAGATATCAAATACAAGCGGAGAGGTAAAAAAAATAAGGGGGGTGTGTGGCCACTTATCTAGGTAAAGTATAAATCGTAATTTTTGCGAAACCTCTTGCGGCAAAGGCTATTTGCTTTTTATATAACATATAAAAAGTTAAAAGAGATATAATAAAAAAGAAAATTCATATAAGTAATGGAGTGAACACTTACTTTTTTTAAATAGTAATAAATTTATAAAGTACGCTTTATACTCTTAAACTATATAGTAATTTAGTAACAGTTTATATCTTATTTACCCCGAACCATCCAAATACAAATACTTTCTCGTTAGAAAAGACCTTTAGGAATCTGGTAAAATAAATCTAAAAAGGCGCAGCCTATAAAATAAAATATGAATCTATCTGTTATTCTTTTTATCATTGGTATTCTAGGATTTGTACTAAATCGTAAAAATCTTATACTAATGCTAATTTCTATTGAAATCATGCTACTCGCAGTTACTCTACTAATTCTAATAAGCTCTTATTCTTTTGATGATATACTAGGACAAGTATATAGTATATATATAATAAGAATAGCTGGAGCAGAATCTGCAATAGGTCTAGGTATTCTTGTTGCTTACTACCGACTACGAGGTAATATATCAATAAGATCTTAGCCCTATTCCTTTATTATTAATAATAATAATTACTATTTCATATACTCTCTCTTCCTATTACCTTCTCTTTTTATATTTATATTTTAAACTTTTTTTATATACAAAAGAAAAATAGGTAGATGTTTCACCCCCCCCCCCTTTTTTTATCACCTTTTTTAGCATATATGAAAAACTAAGGACAAGTAGAATAAGAAAGCGTAAAAAACGATGTAAAAAGAGAAAGTTAAAAAAGCAAAGACTCTTAAGACATATTATTTTATTCTACAAATATCGATTTTACCTTGGCCAAATTAAATAAAGTTAAAAAACGGAATACCAATACGGTAAATAATGAGATGTATTCTGCTCTGCTTCCACTTTTTTATAATAACGATTATATATTCTTTAGAAGTTTAATCATTAACTATATAACCGTTTTTATATACCCATTCCATTTTTATGTAAAAAAATGAATATAGACGGAGAGTGATTAATAAGTAATAAGTTTAGGTTATTTTATTTTATGAGCTGTGACTCTCTTTGCTACATATGAGATTTATGTTATCAGATTAATTATTATTATGCAGTTAAACTTTATAATAGTAGGTATAACCTACCTTTGTTCTTCTTTTTTTTTATTATACTGTAAAAAGAATAGCATGAAGTTTAATTATGTATATATATAGATTATTGATATGTATCTTACGCTTCTATTCCTACCTATGCTAGGTTCAATTAGAGCTGGAAGATTTGGACGTAAAATAGGGATTACTGGTGCACATTTTATAACATGTAGTTGTATAATTATCTCTAGAATTCTAGCCATAGCTGCTTTTTTCGAAGTAGGGCTTTCAGATTCTCCAGTTTCTATTAATTTTACTAGTTGGATAGATTCTGAAACTCTAGACGTTTCTTGGGGATTTCTGTTTGATAGCCTAACAGTATCTATGCTTATTCCTGTTCTAATAGTATCTTCTCTAGTACATATTTTTTCAGTTGACTATATGAGTAGAGACCCTCATAATCAACGATTCTTTTCATATCTCTCTATGTTTACTTTTTTCATGCTTATTCTAGTTACTGGAGATAATTATCTTATTATGTTTGTAGGTTGTAACTTCCCGGCCTAAGTATAACGTGAGTTATATTAAGTACATCACTATATGCTGAAACATCCTTAGAGCTTTTCTATTTTATAATCTCTTATTTTATGTTAGAAAAGATTGGACGATTAGCAGGAAACCAACGAATATACATTACATCTATATAAATTACTATATTCTAGTAGGATCCTCAGAGACTATACGTGGTGCAGTTTATATTTAACAATACATTCTTTATAATAATCTACAATTGATAAAGATATTAGCATGGTGACATATAAACTTGAAGATATAGTCCAAACTTTAATGAAAGTTAAAGAAATTATTTTTTCTTTTATACTTTATTGATCGTACAATTGTAAAAATTATCTAAAATGAGAGGGGTGTATGTATTTATATTACAATAGAATGTAATATAAATGAAATTCCTAAGCTTACTTTTGTATCTGTTAGTAATCATTCTGTATATATCGAAACGTCTACTACTCAAAAAGAGGTAATAATAGGGAATCTTCTAGGAGACGGTTATATGTATCGTAAAAAAATAACACATAATCCTGTCCTAAAAATTGATCAAACTTATCCTGAGCATAGTAGATATGTTAATCATCTATATAATATATATAGAAGTATTACACTTTCACCGCCTCGTATCAGCGTACGAAAACCAGATATACGTACAGATAAGATTTATAGTACAATTCGATTTAGAACTCGTGCTCTACCATGTCTTGTGCCGTTCTATGAGCTATTTTATAAAACGAATGAAAAAGGTAACTATGTTAAAACAATACCAACTAATATTCATAAATATCTAACTGCTCGATCACTAGCCTATTGAATTATGGATGATGGTCATCGTACTGCATATAATCAAACTGTGCTTAATACAAATAGTTATCCTTATGAAGATGTGCTACTTCTTCAAGAAGCTCTTCGTACTAATTTTCAGCTTCGAACTCGTATAACTGAAAAAAGTCCTGGACAATATCTTATTCACATACCTGTACGGCAAGTTATTAGACTGCGTGAAATTGTAGGTACTTACATGATTAATAGTATGCAATACAAACTAAAAGATCCTAAGTAGTTTTAAATGCTCATAAGGGATCATTTTTTACCTCCTTATTTATAGTATAAAAGAAAACTATAATACAATATTTTAAACGTGGGAAGGTATAGGTATCTCTTCATACCTACTTATCAATTTTTGGTTTACTCGTATCCAAGCGAATAAAAGTGCAATAAAAGCTCTAGTAGTAAACCGAGTAGGAGATATGTTTCTATCTATTAGATTTTTTGCTATTTTTTTTCTATTTGGTAATCTGGATTACGCTACAGTATTTAGCCTATCTTCAAATAGAAATGAAACTAGAATAACTATAATAGGACTACTTTTTCTACTAGCAGGAATGGGTAAAAGTGCTCAAATGGGTCTACATACTTGGCTTCCCGATGCGATGGAGGGTTTTGTAAATAAAGATTACCCGCTAGCCCATATAATAAGATTTATACATAGCACAATATTTACACGTTATTATACAAATATTTATCAATTCAATTCTCATCTTCTACTATCACTATCATCTTCGAGTAATACCCTTATTTCCGTGAACGAAAGTAAGGAAAATAAAAAATTTTCCGTTCACTTTACAAAATCATTTTCTGACTATGATCTAGATATAATTACAGGTAACATGCTAGGGGATGGAAGTATTCTATTTAGTAATAAAACTACTAATGGTATTACACAGGGTAATGCTCGTTACTCAATGACCATGTCTACAAAGTTTATGGCATATATGCAAGACCTTTGTAATACTACTTATGCTCCTTTTAAACCTAGTCGTCTATATCCTTACCCTAACCCTGATCTGCCACAACATGATGGTAAAGATATTACTCAATATCACTTTTATACTAAAAGAACTATAGAATTCACTCAACTACATTCTATATGGTATGAATGGAATCACTCGAAGAACAAGTTTATTAAAAAAATTCCAAAAGAGATAAGTTCTATGTTTACTGCTCGTAGTCTGGCTCATTGGATTGTAGAAGATGGCTATTTTGATAATTATGGGCGTACTAATACTATTCTTCTCTGTACAGAATCCTTTACTAAGAATGAATGCATTCTTCTTCAAGAAGTTCTTTCTAGACAGGGTATTAAATCTACACTAAAAATACGAAATAAGGAGAATAATACTTATCGTATTCGAATTAGTAAACTTAGTATGCCTATGGTACGTAATCTAGTTATGCCTCATATGAATGAATCTTATCATTATAAACTAGGGATATCGTAGGGCTCTCCTTAAATTTCACTATATGCTGGAACATCCTAAAGCTATTAAGCTATCACTAAAAGAAATACTATCTTTTAATAAATATAGACTGTGTAGATGTTACAATGGACAATCAGCAGGAAACCAAAATATTATTAATTATTTTTAATATCATATAATAAATACTCTCTTGTCGTCTATATCCTTGAAGATTACAAACATTTTTATTTGTTAATAATATGAGTAGGATCCTCAGAGACTAATACGTGAAACTTTTATATAAATATATGATAATAATTCTATATTTATTTGTATATAAAAGATGATATAGTCCAAACATCTATGAAAATAGATGCTACTTTATTTATATAAATAAAGTAGATATAGTTATAATTACATATTCGTTTACATATATTTTGTTGTTGAACCAATTATAATTATATAATAAATTAGCCTACACCTGTCAGTGCTCTAATTCATGCTGCAACACTAGTTACTGCAGGGGTTTATCTACTTCTTCGTTCTTCTCCTATACTAGAATATAGACCTACAACTCTGCTTATCATTACATGGGTAGGTGCTATAACTGCGTTTTTTGCAGCATCAACAGGGCTTCTACAAAATGATCTGAAACGAGTAATTGCTTACTCTACTTGTAGTCAAATGGGTTACCTTTTCATGGCTTGTGGTCTTAGTCAATATAATGTAGCACTATTTCATCTAGTAAATCATGCCTTCTTCAAAGCGCTCCTATTCCTAGCAGCAGGGGCTGTTCTTCATGCTACATATGATCAACAAGATCAACGGCGGCTAGGTGGACTACTACCTTTTCTACCATTTACATATACTTCTATTCTAATAGGTTCTCTAAGTCTAATGGCTATCCCCTGGCTAACTGGATTCTATTCTAAAGATCTTATAATAGAACTGGCTTATGCACAATATCAATTTAGTGGTTCTATGGCTTATTGGCTAGGTACTATAAGTGCATTCCTTACTGCATTCTATAGCTTCCGACTTGTTTCTTTTACATTCCTAACTACTCCTAACAGATCTCAACGGACATATAACAATATTCATGATGCTCCTATAATAGTAATGATTCCACTAAGTATTCTCTCTCTTTTTAGAATTTTCTTTGGTTATTGTACAAAAGATCTCTTTGTAGGTATGGGTTCCGATTTTCTTGTCTCAGATAGACTGTTTATTCACCCTTCACATATTCTTATGGTGGAAGCAGAATTCTCTATAAATAGTTTTATGAAACTTCTTCCATTTATACTTACTGTGATAGGAGCTATTAGTGCCCTTTATCTTTATAATAGAATTCCTAGTTTCAGAATTCAACTTACGAATAGTAAAATAGGACGTAGTTTTTACAAATTCTTTAATGGTAAATATTATGTAGATGTTATTTATAACAATTATATTATAGGGTATAGTCTTTATCTGGGGTACAATATAAGTAAAATACTTGATCGAGGTCTTGTTGAACTAGTGGGACCATATGGTCTAAGAAACACTCTCCAATCTAATAGTAAAAATATTTCTAAAATAGATACAGGCAATATTACAAATTATGCTCTTTACATAGTTCTAAGTAGAATAGTAATCAATTTTATACTATTTATTAGAATTTTTAATATGGATGTAAGATTTGGTCAAGAACTTAACATTAGTAATATAATTAATAACAATATTACGAATAGCATATCTTTTGAATATTATTCACGAATATTTATTATTCTAGGAGTAAGATCCCTATATAGACTACCTTACTTAATTTAACTCTATACTTTACGTACTATTATAATAACGCAAAAAGCAAAGACTATAGGATAAAAGGATTAAAATAATATAAAAAGCCAAGGTACCATGTAAGTAAATCTATATGGTGTGACAAATTAATATATGTAGAAGGCTTATTACTAGTATTATATATTTTTATATAATCTAGAGCCTTGTAACCCTTCTTCACTTAACTTTTCTTATCCCCCCCCTTCTTTTAATCTCTTACGGAATATATGTTTAAAATAGATTCTAATGTTTGTCGAATTAGAAAGCTAAAAGAATACAGAATCCAAAGAAGGGGACAGGGACAGGCTTTATCCCTGTTCCTGTCCCCTTCCTCATATTTATCTCTATTTCTACTCCTTTTTTATGTATAACTATATTTATTGTTAACTTTTTTCTATACATATAAAAGCATACATAATGAAATCCTATTTATTAGTACTTTCTCTATATAAGTAAGTATTAATAATATGTATCTCAAATATGTTAAAAAATGGTAATGTCTGAACATTTAAATGTTGAATGGGATAATGAGAAAAGGGTATAGCCCTCCTTTTTTTTACCTATATAAATAGAAAAAAACAGTACATATTTAAGGTATTTCTAGCTTAAAGGTAAAGCAGCAATTTGTGGAATTGTCTTATTTCGGTTCAAATCCGAAGTTATACCCTTTTAGTCTTTAGTTAATATAAAATAGTAATAGGACTAAACAATTCTTTTACGTGTACGACTACTCCTTTTATTGACTTTTAAATTAGATATAATCATAGAGATAAAAAAGCATATGTTTTAAATAAGAATAAAGACAATTAGAAAGGAAATACCAGGCGTCTCCTTTCTTTGTCTTTGCACGGCACCTGGGCTTTTTATTATAAGTTAAAAACTAATCCCTAAAATAAAGTATAAAACCTAGGAACTATTAATAATATCGCATAGTCGGATCTTTATATATATATATATACATATATATAAAGAGAGCTACGACAAAATAAATATAATGAAAAGTCTAAAGTGAATTAAATAACATATTATTTGTAATGAAGTTAAACTTCATCGAGACATAGTACCTACTTTTTAAGAAAAAAGCTAGGAGTATTAACTTTTTTTTATATAATAAAAGAATTTTGCAAATACAAAGTAAGAAAACTTACACATTTATTACAGTAAATAACGAATAAGTATTAAGTTGCAAATTATATCTGAGAAGAATTTCGCGGTTTTATTAAATAACACGATATAAATCTTTGATTTTTAGATGTTTTTAATCTGTGCCCTACGGGGGTATGTTTTTCATATTTTTCTATATACGAAAATAGTACCAGTAGATTTTATGAGACATTATATTTATGTTATATTATAATAAAAATAATATAGTCAATCGCAACTTATTATTAATGAATTATTATCATTATTCACTCTACTCTTGATATTTTCTTTTATAATATTAATATTATTATAGGTACTATTTAAGTCTCTATATAGAAATTATTTTATTATAAAAGAAGAGAGAGTATTATCAAAGTATAATAATAGTAAAATGCTATAATCTCCTTATTTATATTATAAAGATATATCATTTTTAACAAAAATTAGCTTACATAGTTCTAGGTCACTATTATTTATAGACCCTATACTTTTTATTACCATATAAGGTAAAAATATTGTCTTAAAACCTAGGCAGGGGATTTTTTAGATAACTTATTTTTATTACACATCCCCAACCTTCCTTACTACTATTTATGATTTTTACGTTCTTTAAGTCTCTTTTGAGGAGGGAAAGAAACACAGAGATTCTTTCCTTATATATTTTTATTTATACTTTTTTTGTTTTTTATGTGATGTTATAGTTACAACTAGTTGTCTTTTTTATATATATAATAAAAAGCTAAGAAAAAGTCAAGGAAGAATAAGAAAAGCTTATTTTTCTACTATATATACAAAATAGATAAAACGTTATCATTTATTTCTATAGTTAAAAGAAAATTAGGTAAGATTTAAATTTATTAGAACTAAAATTAAAGTATCATCTCGTCTTTATAATTTAAAGCCTACGGGCTTATATCTTCATTTTATTTTATTATTAATAGTACAAAAAACATGGGGCCCTATTTTTCCTTTCCCTAAAACGGCGTAGGCTACAAAAAGTAAAACTAAGAAAGATATTGCTATAATCCTCTCCCACAAGGCATAGATCTTTTTACTTTTTTTACCTTTTATTTAATTATATTCGCAGTACTTTATATATATATAAAAGTGAAAAGCCGGAGATTCTAACTAGATATAAGGAACGTGTAATAAGTTGCTGAAATAGGCTAATTGGTAAAACCATACCATTCATACTGGTAAATTGAAGGGTTCGATTCCCTCTTTCGGCTTAATAAATGATTTATAACTTGATATCTTATTTTAATATAGAGAGTTTAATATGCAGAGTTTAATATTAGTCCTCTGTTTCTTTTTTTACATATAAAAAAGAGGGAGGGGTGTAATACCATCCTATTAATGAGGTCATTTATTCTAAATAAAAAGAAGGTGAAAGGTGATAAGAAATAATAAGGTATAAAGCCATAGAAGAACGTAAAAAACAAAAAGATACCTTCCTGACGACTTTTTTAATTAAAATTATATACAGCACCTGACCTACAATGGTTCTTCCTTACGTTAAAATTATTGGTAATAAGAACGGAAGATCGCGAAGATAAAGGTATTAAAAAGATAGGTATAAAAAATAGTATTAGTACATCTTTACCTTGGGTTAAATATAATAAAATATCTATACATCTTTTTTACGTTCTTCGCCCTCTGTTTACGTTCTTATATTATAGAAAAAAAAGGATATAGAAGAACGTAAACAAAAAAAAGAGGGACTTTCACCTTCTTCCCTTAAACGATATATAGTAAAAAGGTAAAAATGACACGACATAGTTTTTTAAAAAACAGCATTTGTAAGAATCCTTTTTTTACATATTTAAAATAGAAAAGTATGACTATTAGAGCTAATAATTATATATATAAATTATAAGAAGAATCCTTTTTCTATTAGATAAGAAATAAAAAGCTTCAGACTTCTTCCTATTTTATTGCTACATCGTAGGTATAATGTTACATATATTATTTAATAAAAAGAACCTAGTACATTTAGTTATTACAAAGAGTATGGTATAATAGGTATTACAACGATCTCCAAAGTCGTCAGATTCAGGTTCGAGTCCTGATACTCTTGAAATTTATATTATGCTTAATTGTCTATGATCCTTACCTAGAAGAGGACAATAATTTTTAGCCTTTTTTCATACTTTACAATTTTTTGTTATTTAAAGTTTAAAAGCTTTAAGCAGAAATCATTTTTATTATGGACTTTACTTTTTCCACCCTTTTTACGTACTTGTAAGAATCTGCCTTCTGTCTTTCTTTTTATAAAAAGAAAACCAATAGGAAGGAGGATTTCTACCTATATAATATGGTATCTACAAAAAATACAAAAATAGTGGGTTAGCTCTTTTCATTTTTATTATGTAATAGTAATAAAAAAATAGCATGTAAAGAGTATAGATTAAATTTACCTTTTATACGGAAAAAATATCTATATATGAATATTCCTGAAAAATCAAAAGATTTTTAGCCTCTCAATTTTAACTTTTTAACTATCTTAATTATCTTAATTATCGATAATTAAGATAAGGAATAAATATAAGGTAAGGCATATCTTTATGTAAGCATAGATTAAAAATCTATAAAAGAGAGGGGGGGGGGGTTATAGGTGAAATCCTTGTAGATATTTTTAATATAAAAAAGAAGACTATTATTCACACATATTGTCTACTAATGTATCTATCTCGTTGAAGATATTCAAACTTTAACAGTAAAAGCACCTATACGATTTTTTGTAGTATATTCTGAAGTGTTAATTGTTTTAAAGTTAGGTTTACTGTAATTTATTTGAGATGCTAGGGATTTAAAGCTATTTATATTTGAGATTGGGAGTTTGTTATTTATATTTAGATATTTTAGGTTTTTATTTATTTTTTGGTTAAATGTACCTGTTTGAAAAGACTTTACCGTTACTCGAGGTATAATAGACTCTGTAGTAAGTCGTCCAGATATTTTTACTTTAATACCTGTAATCATGGAAGTTAGAAAAGAAGTATATTCATTTCGTTTTTTTATAAACATGTTTCTTAGTTGTGATTGGTGAATTTGAGTAATATCATCTGAGTGTCTAACTCGGTTAGAAATAATCTCTTGTATATTCAGAAAAGTATTACTTGAACAGTTATGTGCTATGTATTTAGCAAGTATGTCTCTATTCATATAGGGATAATAAATACGACTACATTGAAGTGTTATTTTTTTATTATGAAAAGAAGTTCCTATAAGAGACGTACTTTCTAGGTCGTTTATCATTTTTTTCATATTCTTATTATTACTAGATTCCATAGAGATTATTGATCTTTTATTTTCGTTGTATATTTGCTCTATAGTACTAATAAGCGATTGAAGATTAGAATCAAAAAAAATACTATTCGTTTTTTTGGACTGAACCTCAAAATTTTTATAGCAATTAAATGGTGTAGTATTTTTATTATTAATATTGTTTTTATCATTAAAAGATATGTCATTATAACTAATCGCATCTGAACCTTCTTTAGTGTTATAATACTTTGATGTGACTGTATTTATTAGACTATCATCTTCTAGATAATAATATAGAATTATTTTTATCTCATTATTATAATACTGAAAAGTAGGTTTACTAATAAATCTTCTAATGGAAGTAATACTACTATTAGTATTTATATTGCTATTACCATTGAATATAGAAATTCCATTAAAATAGCTATCTATTACTTTTATTACATTATTTTCTATTTTCATTATCCCGCATTGATAATTTGAAATTTCCACGTCGTAATTATTTCTATTTTTAATATGTTCGGACGACTTAATCGATTTGTTAGATTTATGTTCATCTATGATTGCTCTTTCCTTCAGAGAAAAAAGACTAAATGAGGAGTTCATTATTTAATTCATGGTTATACAGGCAATGCCTATATACTAATTCTTTTACCTGAGGTGCCTAGAGGTGATGATACTTATATAATAGATTAATAATAATATACTAAATTATTGTTCTTAATTTAGACTTCTTATATGTATATAAAGGGGGGCCAAACTACGATATAGCAATATATCTATGCTCATTGATTCTACATATTATCTTTACTCTTTCTAATTCAAATGTGTTTAGATATCTATATATTATCCCAAAAGTAAAATATCAAGTACTATTCTTAATTTAATATAATTTATTTTATTGCTATTCAGATTATAAATCGAAGATAAAAAATAGCAAAGGTGTAATAACGACTAGTTCCAAAATAAAGGAAGGTCTTTAAAAAAAGAACATCAAATACACTTAGTAACTATAAAGGGGGGGGGGTGGGGGTTTTACTTTGAATTTATACGTCAGTTGTTGATTTAGAAATGGCTGACCGTTTATCTGTAAAGTATAGTCTTCCAGATCCAAACTCATATACGAATCCTATAGTTAGGACTACAAAGAAGATCATTACAATCCAAAACCCATACATTTCAGAATGATAAATTACAGCTCTATATGGGTACATAAATAGGATTTCTAGGTCGAATATAAGGAATAGTATACCCACAAGATAGAAGGAAATTGAAAAAGGGTTTCGGGTTTGTCCATATACGGGACTAAAACCACACTCATATGGTGTTACTTTTTCAAAGTCTGGACGATGCACAGCAAAAAGTAGATTAGCTAGAAGCAGTATTACTACTAGTATGGGAATAAAAATAATAAATAGAGTTATTGTGTTCATTTTTGATTATAAAAATAGTCGAATATGAGGCCTCTGGCCAATCAACGTATTTGAGAATAGAATATATTCTATTTAATATATTCTATTGTTTTACAATACCTACTTACAAACTTTTTTATCCTATGTCCTTAGTATTCTTTTTTAAGTAACCTAATGTTCTTTTAGCATATTACTTTCGTTTTTTATAAAAAGATTAATAGGATCTCTATAACTTTTTAATTATATATAAAAGTATAAAAAAGAGACTTCTACAAAGTTAAATTTTAACTAAAACTTTTTTATTAGATTAAAAAGGATAGAAAGGTTGAAAAAGGATTAACTTAATAAGACTCTGTGAATAGTGTAGGATTAATAAAAATAATGTAGGTTTAAACAATATAATAAGGTATTTCACATTATTATACAACTTTTTATAGTGTAATATTGTATGGTCTCCGGCTACTTTTTTAGACCTAAAAAAGTAAAAATTCCGGCGACTTATTTATGTTTTGTGCCTAAAGGGCATATCTTTTTTACATTCCATTTTTGTAATATAATAAAAAAGCTATAAAATAGCCTGTAAGAAAGGAGTAAAATAAATAACTAAATATAGATAGTCTGAGTATTTGACAAGTATTCGTCATTAGTGAAGGATATATCATAAATAGTGTGATAAATATTGTTATTATAGAAATAAGTGTACTATGAAGATTTGTAATAGAATGACCTATATTGGAATTTACAGTAGATTTATCTGAAGATCTTGAAATAGTATTGTGGAGATTACTTGTTTTTGCTTTTTCTCTAGCAAAACCATCGTAAGATGTAGGCGCTTCTGATTTTCTAAAATACATTATTTGTATTATTTTAAGATAATAAGATGCACTTATTACACTAACCAGTATGGCTACTATAGATATAAAGTAATATCCATTATGTATAGAAGAATACAGAACCATTTGTTTTGCGAAGAACCCTACTAGAGGAGGTATTCCAGCCATTGAAAATAGTGAAATAGCGAATCTAATAGATAGAAGAGGGTTAGAATAAAACTGTCCTTTCAGTTGATCTATAAATACTATATCATTATTAGTACTTTGACCTCCAACTTGTTTGTTTCTATGTAGTATGTAACCAAATCTGAGAAGAATTAGGAATACATTAACATTTGTAACAGAATATTGAAAAATATAAAATAGAAAAGAATCGATAGATTCTTCTGTATATATAGCAAGAGCGAGTAGAATAAATCCTACGTGGCTAATTGTTGAGAATGCTAGTAGCCGTTTAATTCGATATTGCGAAAGACCTACTATAGTACCGATTATAAGTGAAAATAGAGAACAGATTAGTAGTAGATTTTTAAATATTTCTTCTTGTCCCCCTAGAGTACTTGAGTTTATGAATGGTAGTGAATTGTACTCATAGTTAATAGTGTTTATAGCGTTTGATCTTTTTTCTTCTGAGAAAAGAGAAGATAGAGCAGATATCGAATCCGTAAAAGTAGGTATAGACTCTATACTTGAGTGAAGTTCAAGAAGAAGTATAAATATCGATATTTTAGGCATAGTAGTTATCCAAGAAGTTATGATAGTAGGTACTCCATCATAAACATCAGGAGCCCAACTATGGAAGGGGGCTGCTGCTACTTTAAATAGAAATCCTATTGTTATTAGAATAATTCCAAATAGAATAGAGGTATTTTGAGTATAAATTATATTTATATTATCCATATCTGATGTTATATTAAGTGAGGTTGTTATAAGGTTAGAGATACTTTCAATTTGAGTGATTCCTGTATAACTGTAAATAATTCCAGTACCTAGAAGAATAATTGCAGAAGATAGACCCCCTAGCAGAAAGTATTTAAGACCTGCAGCCGTAGAAGATTCCGAATTACGATATAGCGTAGCTAGCACATAAACAGCAAAACTTTGAAGTTCTATTGAAAGATATAGAGAAATAAGATCTGAACTTGATATAAGGAAAGATGCACCAATACTAGTAAATATAATCATAAGAGAAAACTCACTATAAGTGGGAGTTCTTTTATTTTTTTCTGTGTCAGAAAAAAAGATACCAAAAAGTATACAACTACCCACAATATAAATAAATATCTCTATTCTTTGAGATATAGTTGTTACTTGAAATAGACCACTATATATACTTATTCCAGACTGTATTGAGTCAATATAAAAGCTATTGAAAGCAAGAAGTGCAGAATAAATAAGAACTATAGTAGTTATTCGTATATATGTATAAGGAGTTATACGATAGGTATATAGAGGTATCGCTACAATAAGTGTTAGTAGACTTATAAAAAGCATTACATTATTTTGACTGGTCTACGATTATATTTTTAGGTATTTGGCCTGTTGCTTTACATATAATTAGGATAGTATGCCCTAGGGTACAAAAGTATGGCCATTCACAACTACATATTTTAACTTTTTTATATTAGAAATAACCAGTAAGCACCTTGAAGGATTCGAACCCTCAAATCTTCTAATCCGAAGTTAGACGCTGTAACCAATTTAGCTAAAGATGCTATCTATTTATTATCTTTATAGACTTACCTCTTTTCTTTAGTATTTTATTTTTACCCTCTCTTCATCTTCACATTCTTCTATTATATTATAGAAAAAAAGATATAAAAAACGTAAAAAGTAATATAAAGAACGTAAGATAATTCTATTCTTTCTTACGTTTTTTATATTACAAGTATTTTAAAATCAAATCTATTTTTATCTGGATCTAAGGTAAAAAACAACAAAAGATATAAAAACATACTTAAAACTTTTTTATAACTTTAAGGCTCTAGGCCTACTTTTTGAATGATATATCATTCAAACCAGGAAACGAAAAAGATAAGGGTGAGAGTAGATATCATCAAATGGTAGACGAAACTACAAGGTAGCTATTTTGCTATATATATTAGTATAAAAAGCTATAAGCGCGGCGAGAGCCTTTCCCCGTATTATATTTACATTATAATGAAAGACAAGGGTGGTTAACCCCTCCCCCCCTGACAGATACTATGGCTATATCCCTTCTTACTCATAAGAAGGTAACAAAAATTTAAGGGTTCTTGTCTTTTCTTTTTTTTTTATATAAAAATATACGGTTTTGCCGAGGCTTTGCTTTTTTATAAAAAAGTTATAGAATAAATATTTATTACTCAGCCGTTATATATAGACCCTGTCGTTTAGGCTCATTTAATAATAAATAAAATCCTGATTTTGTAAGTAGTGGGACTTGAACCCACACAGTCTATGACTACCGCATCCTAAATACGGGTTGGCTACCAATTTCAACATACTTACTTATTAAATTATCATGATCATGTTACTATATTATTAATTACTTTGAAAATATTGTACCCTATTTACCCTTTATTTTTATATAGCTGACGTTAATGTTTGCCTTTTTTATTATTTATATAATAAAAAATGATATAATAGAAGTTATTTGTCCTAGTGGAATCGAACCACTATTATGTTTTTATCGGAAACACATTCTAACCGTTGAATTAAGGACAATTTTTATACCCTATATAGAGTAAAGGCTTGCCCACTTTTCTCTCTTTAAACTTTATATATATGTATGTAAAGCAAAGAGACAATGCCCTCTCTTTTATAAATTAAGGGTAAAGCCTATAAGTAAATTAAAAAAATGGAGATTTTCACCCTCAAAACGCTCTATACTTTGAGCTCTCCTTGATCTGCTTTTTTAAGGGTATACAACTAAAAAAAGAAATGATAAAAAATGCAAGAAATCGCTTCCTGTCTATTAACACAGTATATAATGAAGATAATATGCTATCTCTTACATACATATAAAGAGCTGTCAAGATCTCTTCTTTATATATATATAAATATATTAAATATATATTCTTCGGGATTGTTTTTTTTTATAAATAGATATTGAATAAATAATGGATATAGTTTTATATAGTGAACTATACTTATATAGTATCTTTAATAAAATAAAATAAAAAAAGTGTCTTGGGCTTTTCACCCGAACAAATATTCTTTAAAGAAGAAATAAGTATAGACCTATACTATTAAAAAGTAAAAAAGTGACTAAAACTCAAATATACATATTTTATAAGTATATGTATACATTTAAAGTATTATATTAATTTATATCCTTTATATATATATAGTATTTTATTTCTGAGTTTCTCACTTTATGTACTATGTTTATATTAGATTAAAAAAGTAAGAATATAACTCTCCTATACTTTTCTCTTCATATCCTTTTTATTGTAACTTTATATAAGAATATGTAATTATAAAAAAAGGAAAAACAAAAAAAATACGAAGATTTACTTCAATTTTAAACTTAATTTCACTACAAAAAAATTATCGTCTCCGGTTCTTTTTCATATTGAATATAAAAAGTAAAAGTTGGAGGGCTCTGAGGATTAAAATAGTCCTCTATTTTATAAAAAGAACATATAATGACCTTCATTTGATCTTTAGTAAGTGCTAGTAAGAAAAATAATAGATATCTTTAAGTTTATTTATATTATTGTTTCTTATGCATTAACTTAATTTAACATATAGGATATACCTATAAATAACTACGATTATGCTTGCTGCCGCTAAATACATAGGATCAGGAATCGCTACACTAGGACTAACAGGTGCTGGAATTGGAGTTGGAATAGTATTCGCTGCTCTAATCCAAGGATCATCACGAAACCCATCTCTACGTGGTGCACTCTTCACATATAGAATTCTAGGATTTGCTCTATCTGAAGCTACTGGACTATTTGCTCTAATGATGAGTTTCCTTCTACTATATTCTTAATAGTTTTTATTATTACGGAGGATAAAATATATTTATCCTCTCCCCCCCCACCCAACTCTGATTTAAACCTTGTAAAATAATCTTTTATATAAACTAAAAAGAGCTATTAAATTATAAATTCCTATTTTAACTGAAATGTAGCATAGTATAATATGTATTATTTAAATACAGGATACAATTTTATTAAATAATGAACAAAAAAATTTCTATACCTTTTTATTCTACGGATCGTTTTCAACGAGAGTCCATAGTAAAAAAGCTGATCAAAAATAATAGAGCTATAACTGTTGAGAATATACGAACAGCTCTTAATAATGATATTTCAAGAGATAAAATAACGGAAGAGATTCTTACTATTTGTATAGATCTGATTAGTAACCCAATTATACTCTCACTACCAAAACCTAATACCGAAAATGTTCTACCTTTTTCTAAGGTAGCCGGACCTGAAAGTGGCAAAGACAAGAGTGTACCCGGATGTTATCGAATTTATTCCGAAATTTACAAAGAAGACTATGTAGGACACAGTACCAAACTTGGTAAACGTGTAAAAGACCATGCTAAAGGAAAAGAAAGAACAACTAGAAATATTATTAGAAAATATAACGAAAAATCTAATGATATTAAGGTTAGACTTTATATTCCTCATATAAATAATATTAACACAAATCTTACTACTAAGGAATTCATTATAGTACTGGAACAATGTCTGCTATTTCACTTTAATCCTACAAACAATATTTCAATGATAGCAAGACCTGGTATATCTTTTTCACAAAAAATTATAGATGTTCTATTTAAAGCAACTACAAAAAAAGTGTATGTCTATTGAATTTATAATAATTCTTATTATTTTCTTTATATTAGAGAATCTATTACTAGCTTTTCTTATTCTGTGGCGAATAATGATAAATGGGCGTCAAACGTGATTCATCGAGGAGGAGTATATCGTACTCAACTTTATCTTTCTCTATATCCTATAGATAAAAATGGAGAACCCCAGGTATTTACCAATTCTAAAAATAGTAATAATATTATGGCTCCTGCTATTCAAGAAAGTAAACTGACAGATCTTATTAACCCTTGTCTAAATATAAAGGAAACAGTTGAATTTATTCAATGGCTATCCAAAAGGAAACGTGTTTCTTCTCAATCAGTACTAATTATTAATAAGGATAGTAATGAAAAGAAAATATGTTCTTCTATTCGAGAAGCAGCTAACTTTATGAACTGTGATGTAGATAGTATTAAGCCTAATCGAGAAAAACCATTTCGAAATCTATTTTATTTTCAGTATATAACTGCTAGAGAATATGTAAGGTCTGAACTATACCCTCCTTTCTCCTTTTGAAATAAGGTAAAAGTATAGAATTCTAGGTTTTGCTCTATCTGAAGCTACAGGACTGTTTGCTCTAATGATGTCTTTCCTACTTCTTTACTCATTATAGTAATAAATTTATAATAACAACTACATTATGCATAAAACACAATAATGTTATTCCCCCACCCCTCTTCTAAGCATGAAAGAGTGAGTACTTAACTTTACATGGATATTTTATACTACTTAGTAAACTAATAAACGGATTATACTAAAATATTATAAAAGAAACAGTAACTAATATCTAATCTGCTTTTTTTAAATATTGATTTTCCTACACTTTTAGTATATGAACAGTAAAGTCTTAGATCTTTTAGTAGTACGTACCCTCGCCCTATTCTCTAGGGCCAATATTTACATGTAAAGTAAAGTTAAATTCAAAAAAAAAACGTGCAAAGAAAAAATTTTCGTAGATTTTTGTTTTTATACCTTAGCTATTATATTTATTACTACAAACCCTGACCTTTATGTGTCTCAGATTAATTACCATCCTCATTTATTTTTTTATACTATAACTTTCTATATAAATAGAATAGATCATAAACCTTAAAGCATACTTTTTTATGAAATATACTCAGTTTATTATATTAATTTACTACTTTTTAATTATATATAATTAAATAAAATATTCATTCAAAATGCTTATACTAAATAATGCTAAATATGTAGAAAAACTTCTAATAGTGGTGAACTTTCATTTAGACTATACTAAATGTAAATATAGAGTGGTACTTTTTACCAATCTCTATACTAAATCCTGTATCTTTATAGGGTTATTTATTATTATTTACCCCTTTATGTTTTATTATAATAGTATACCTACCTTTTTTTATTTATGCAGGCAAAGATGAACATATAATAATAAAAACGATAAAAATGATTAGAAATTTATTTTTATGATTAAAATAGAGGGGGGGAAGGATTATGAGATTAATTTTTATCTATAACAGTATATCTCTGCGGTATATTCTTGCTATTTATATTTATTAACCTTTGAAGATTGTGATAATTTACTATTTTTTTGTGTTGCAATATCCATAAGTGTATTTTCTATAATACCTGTTCTAGGTACTATCACTACAAACCATGCAAAGTAGAATGCTGTACATACCATACCTATTTCAGTATAAGGTGATTCAACGTGTTGAGATCCCAGCCACATTAGTAGGAAGAAGTTTACTACAAATGTCCAGAATACTATTCGAGATAGAGGTCGGAATTGATTTCCACGTATACGTGAAGTATCTAGAATAGGCATTGCTAGTAGAATTAGAAGAGATCCAAACATCGCTAGAACTCCTGCAAGTTTATTAGGTATAGATCGTAGAATAGCATAAAATGGTAGAAGGTACCACTCAGGTACTATAGATGGTGGTGTTTGCATAGGGTTCGCAGGTATGTAATTATCTGAATGTCCCAGGACATTAGGCATATAGAATACAAATATTGAAATAGCTAGAAAAAATACAAATATTGTCACAAGATCTTTAAATATGAAATAAGGATGAAATGGTATTCGATCTGTGTTTCCTGAAACTCCCAGTGGGTTACTACTTCCATGTTCATGAATAGTTAGCATATGCATTCTAGCAAGTGCTGCTAGAACGAAAGGAAGTAGATAATGTAGTGAAAAGAATCGGTTCAGTGTAGCATTATTAACAGAGAATCCACCCCAAACGACAAATATTATTTATGTTGAATTTAACAATATAATCTTACTATTGCTAGTAAGTTCAGACTATGTCATCTACTTATCTTTGCCTTCTTTATTACCTATAATAAAGAAAGTTAAGTTAATAAGTAGTAAGGCGTTCTTGTCCGGTTTATCGATAGTGTACCTCACCGATTAGTCGTTGAACCTATTTATTATTTATCTTGCTTGTATCTTTCCCTTTATATAAAGTGTAAAAAATTCATAATTAAGTTAAGTTTCTTTATTAACAACATACCTTGGCTAAACCAATAAAAGAGGGTAAGGTGGAGATTAACTATATAATTATATACAAGACCACACTATAATAAATTTGGCTGCAAGTTATTTTTGATTAGGGGCAATTAATGTTTTTAACACCCAAAAGACCATCTAATTTAATTTAAATTTGAGATGAACAGCTGAGGTTTCTTTTTAATCTTAACTTTTTTTATTACAATAAAAAAAAGTTAAGTACTCGTTAAAACAACTCAAAAATATCCTCGCAATTGGCCTTATTTACAATCTTATCTCACGATAAGATGGAACTCGTTTGTGCTTTTTTTCATTTAAAATGAAAAATAAGCTAAAGATAACAGCTTATTGATGTTTTTATTATAATATCAATGTTAGTCTACCATATTATAATAAAAAAAGACAAACAATTTTATTTTATTTTGCAAAAAGACGAAAAGTAACTTATTAATTTTTTTTAGTACTTTACTATACCATCTTAGGTATTGTTGTTTCTTAAGACCTAGTAGAGGGTGAAGATCAGAATGAGAGAAAAAATTGATTACAAAAGATAGGTCTTTTTTGGAAGATACTGAAAATTTCATATATCTAGGAAGATTTGTTTTAGTGTCTATTCTTCCACTATAATCTATTCTCCGATTTGTTTTAAATACGAGTCGTATTGCTTCGAAGAGTTCTTTATGATATCGTTGACGAATACTATAAACAAGTTCACCATTCGATTTTCTATAAAATGACCCTTCTGCAATAGTAAATCCCACTATTCAATTAAGAAAAAAAGGAAGATGGATATAGTCCTTAGAATTATAATTCGATACTTTGTAATGTTCGTAACCCATTAGATTGATATCATTTTTTTCTATCGCTTTTTGCACATCATCATATTTTGTTATATTATGATTCAGAATAAAAAGAGCTTTTAGGTATTGAGCACTTCGAACTTCAGTAAGAAAATAAAGAGAATGGAAATGTAGAATAGGGAAAAACACTTCTTGTAGGTCTGTTTTTGATATGGTATACTTGACTGAAGATTTATATTCATTAATACGGCCTATTTTGAGTACAGATTGTATATATTCTAGAAGCTCCTTGTCTCTAGGCTCTAGCGATATGATTAGTTCTATCCGAACATACCCTTTATTATTAGTAATTGGAATATAACCGTCTCCATCTATTATTCCGATAAGCATCGATAGAAAATCAAAAGGTATATTATTAATCATATTTTTATTATCCTCTGCATCACGTCGGACTCTGTACTTTCCTCGAACCTTACTTTGGTTAATAATACCTATTGTAGGTATAATCATAACTATAAAACATCCTATTATAAGCGACCCTTGGAAATATTTGATAAAGCTGTTATCCGATTTTGCTCTGAATTCAACAAAATCTTGTCCTATCCAAGGAATAGCACTTAGAAGATTAGTAATAACTGTTGCACCCCATAGTGACATTTGACCATAAGGAAGTACATAACCCAGGAAAGCTATGGCCATCATTAGTACTAGAATTATTACCCCTATTGACCAAGGTAGTATCCGAGGTGATTTATATGATCCGTAATATAGACCTCGTCCAATATGAAGGTATACAAATATAAAGAAAAATGAAGCAGTATTAGCATGGAGATATCGTAGAAGCCAACCGTAGTTTACATCTCGCATAATATGCTCAACACTTACAAAGGCTAGATCTACAGAAGGTGTATAATGCATTCTAAGGAACACACCAGTAAGAATTTGAATAACTAGACATAGACCTAGTAGAGATCCAAAATTCCACATATATGACAGGTTAGCAGGTTGTGGAGAATCCACTAGGAAACTATTAGCTAGTCCTAGAATAGGATGTTTTTTAAGTAGACGCATTAAGTCATAAATTAGATTGCAAATGAAATTACTCTATTTTACACATATCTCTATATGTAAATTAGCGAAAAACCAAATATAGCAATAACGTTTTTTACATTGATTTGTAACCAAGTATTCTAAGAATGTGATAATTAAAGAAAAGGTAAAAGATAAGGTTATAATTTTAAGCTTAGCTCCTTCCTCTTCTACCTGTTTTATACTTTTTGAAGACATCAAAAAGTATAAAAATATATTTGTAATATAAAACAATTATTTTATACTCATTATTATAGATTAATAATATAATTGTTCATCTTTTTTACGTACTTCATCGGCAGAGTAAAAATTAGACCACTTTACTTTTGTAATTATCAACGTAAAATAAGGAAATATTGTTTATATCAAATAATACTGAACATAGAAGGAAAATTTATACTTAGCTTTTTACTATGTAAGAATATAAAGCTTTAGATACTTTTTATATATGAAAAAAGTGTAACAATCCTATATAAATACCTCTATTTTTATAAACATATAAATTGCAGATACAAGATTCGAACTTGTGATGGCCTTAACCAATGCTTTTACAGAGCACCACCTAAACCGCTTAGGCATATCTGCATCATACTATAATAATATAAGTTCATTATATTCTTTTCGTTTTTGTTCTATACAAGTTTAGTTTGTCTACGTTTTATCTTTTATTTTTATGCTATCAAAAAAGGTTATAAAGAAAGCCAAACGTAGTTTATTCTCTGCTATTTTTTTATATAATGTAAAAAACGAAGTCTGCCATGTTTATATATACATAAATATGAAAAAAAGATATGATAGTAAATGATAACCTTTGTGTATATATACCTAGAAATAAAGAGGAGTGTGAAATGCCCCTTATGCAAAGAGGAGGATATCTTTACCCTGAGCCTCCCATTATAAATATAATGGAAAGTTAATGAAATTGATATACTTATTTATACTTATATAATAAAGAGATTATAGTTCATGCTAATATGGTCTATTATATTTTCTCCCTTAGCATTAATGGGTATTAGTGTAATACTACTATGCAAAAGACCGTTAACAAATAATATCTTACTTTTTATTATTAATAATAAAAAGAGTAGGTCAAACAAATAAACGAAAACAAGTGGGGGGAGGGGAGTTATTATATAAAAGAATGAAAAGTTCTCGAGTTCATTTTTTATATATTTTTATTTTATTTCCTTAAAATCTAAGCTTTTATATCAACATGTAGAATAAATACTAGAAATCATACATTCTTATTAAGATTGTACTGGTAGAGTATTAAATCTATGGAATGGTACTGGTGAATCTAGTGACCATTCTAGGCTAGATGCAGTATGTGATTCCATCCAGAATTGTGGTGTTGATTCAAAGAATGCAGGTACTTGCCATGGGTTTCTATCTGCAGCTTTACCATTTACAAGGATATCATAAATAATATATCCAAATAGTACAGTAGCTATAACAGATAGCATACTTCCACAACTACTTATTGCATTCCATCCTGCGAAAGCGTCTGGGTAATCCGGTATTCGTCGAGGCATCAATTTATTATCACAAAATAATTTAAATTTTGTATCTTACATTCACATGTAAGTTTAGACTATGTCATTAGTAGTAGGGTTTATACTACTAGTCGGGCACTCATGTCTGGATAACTTCGTAAAAATCACCAATTAGTCTTTGAACTTTCTTACGTTATAATCTATTTCATTCAAAGTATTTGAATATAATGAGATGTATTGACGTAAGCTTAGCTGCAAGTTGTCTCTTTATGCGTGTATAAAACCAAGGAGCAATCAGAGATATTCGTGCAATTCACCCAATTCTTCCATTCTAGTCCAAATTATTTCTAATAATTATATAGAATAGAAGGGCATGTAATTTTATATTATACAATTAATAGTGTATTACACTTACCCACTTTATCTAAGTTGACTATAAAAATATCGATTTTTAAAAGGTTTCCCACTATCTAGATACTTTCGAAGTGTATCATAACCCATAGAAAAATGTTTCTTACATTCAACAGTAGAGAATGTACCAATATGTTTATTTGTAACGGCATCATATACGTAAACTAGTTTTGTTAGTTTAGCTATAGTTTCTGCTGTTTTTATTACTCCATATTGAGGGTTATTTATTCCTCGCTTATCTTTAGTTTGCATAGCTATAAATTCTGGAGACTTCTCACGATAGTACATGGGATTTAGGTATCCTGATCGTCTTTGAGCAAATTCAAGACTATGTTTCATTCCAAAGGTACTTCCTGCCGTTTTTGCAAGATTTAGTGCTTCATTAGGATAGCATTCAAAGAGTAGATTTATATAAAACTGCTCTCGTTCCAGCAGAAGACTTGTTGGAATTTCTTTACTATTCCCTAGATCTTCAAGGATTCCTAGGGAATGGTTTTCATGACCATAGTGAGTAAGACTGTTATAAATAGGGAAATTTCGAGATAGTATACTGGGATACCAATAACTATCGAGGCGTATACCCCCGTTGTGGGCACTTCCCACGTAAAGTTTATTAGTAGTATGACAAACCCATTGATAAATAACAGAACGTTTACGATTCTCTTGTACGATAAGAGACCGAAGTTTGTCTGCATTATAATAATATCGAACAGGTTGTCTTAGAAATAGATGTATGTATTTTTTCATGGCGTCAGTGTAATAAATAATTAGTATAATAAAGAATATTATGTATACCAGCCAGTCCTAGGAAATGTTGAGGGAAAAAAGTAAGATTAACTCCTGCAAAGAGAGTCCAAAAATGGATTCGTCCAAGATTTTCATTAAATGTTTTTCCTAGAATTTTAGGAGTCCAGAAATAAAACGCAGCAAATAGTGCGAATACAGCTCCCATTGAAAGAACATAATGGAAATGTCTTACAACATAGTATGTCTAAATATTTAGTGTCTATTTAATAGACAGAGTAACTACCTTTGCAGGTAGGATCGGACCATATCTTACTTAGGGTGAGACGGATCTTTAACCCTAAGCAACCACGTGTGGCCTCTACGGAGTCCCTTATTATCTTACCACCAAACCTTGTTTTTTCAATACGGTGGTTAAAAAAGGGTTCCCACGGTATTATCTTACTCCTTAACATTGTTTTAATGCACTAGTTAAAATGGAATAATAAGACTTCACCGTTAGCATCTTCATACTTTGTATGATGTTTTTAATGTTAATGTTTTTTTTTTTTTAACACACCAGGGGCCACTTAATATAAAAAACACGCCAAAGCCACTAGTTTTTACCTAGGGGTATACAAAAAAACGAGTGGCCTATGGGCATAAAAAAACACAAGAAATCATAAAAAAGTAGATTGATACCGAGAGATAATACTCATTTCTCTCATAGTGGTTTGACAACATGACACATAACTTATTGGTGTAATTAATTCAAAAACTCTTCGCTATTAGTTTTAAGTGCTTTGCTTTTATTAATAAATTCTATTAGTTGATGATATTTATACCCTTGTAGAAGTGGCATACAATGTTGAATCACTCGAATAATTCCAGCTAGACTACCAATAGATACAGTGTATATAGGATATCCACTGATTTTACCAACGTTCTTAGAGATTGTTAGATGATTAACATCATAAAAACTACGAATAGCTTTGATAAGATAATCATCATGATTTTGAGCAATACTAAACGAAGAAGTTCCTGACGATCGATTTGTGAAGGAACCTTCTGATTCAATAAATCCACCAAGCCAATCACTAAAGTAAACAGGAATTGTTTCAAACAGAGGTATAATTTTATCTCGATTGGAGTATTTAAGGTTACGAGATTCAAAATAAAGATTAATATTATCGCCTTTTACGTTAGGGTTATTAAAAAATTCTAGAAAAAATTGAAGTTGTAGATGCATTCGACTAGTCAGAGGAGGATATTTTCTAAATAGTGGTAGAATTGTTCGTTCAAACGTTTTTTTATCATTAACTGTTCAAATAACATAACCTCCTTTGGTTACCCGACGTACATTACCTCCATAGATCGATGCTATTTTACAAAGCATTTCATAGTTAAGAGGTTTGTCTGACAGTTTTACTACTAGACGAAATTGAAGAATTTTATTTCGCCAATGATTAACTTGTAGACTACCGTCACCATCTATAAGTCCTACAATAAAAGCACTAAGTTGTTCTTCTGATAGAACGCGAGGTTTTGAATTCCTATGGAGAACTAGAACGGGTCTAGTAAGAGTTTTGAGTTGACTTTTTTTAGTATCATGTAGTGCGACATCTAGAGATGCATTTGCAAGAATAACTCCTGTTAGACCTCCTATTGTAAATAGTGCGATAAATCCTAGAGCAAATAGCATAGGAGTAGTAATTCGTATAGAACCACCGTAAAGTGTTCTTAGCCAACTAAATATTTTAATACCAGTAGGTACTGCTATTATCATTGTAGCTGCTGTAAAGTAGGCTCGTGTATCCACGTCTAGACCTACAGCATACATGTGATGACTCCACACTATAAATCCTAGGAATCCAATACTAAACATAGCATAAACCATTCCGAGGTACCCAAATACGGGTTTACCACTAAATGCACTAACAATATGACTAACTATACCAAATCCAGGTATAATCAGGATATAAACTTCAGGATGACCGAAGAACCCACTTTCCCAAATTTCTAATTTATCAGTTCTCTTAGAAATCCCTGTACTATTCTGACCTCTTATAGAGAGAATAACCTTGTGTAATGATTTTACCATTAGAGAAAGCCGACTGTACATTAAGCACCATTTCAGGTACCCACAAGTGACCCAGTCTGTAGCGACAGTTTAGACTGCCGACGGTCTTCATACGAATATACGTTGACCGTTTTCACTTGTATTGCCGATGATTTTTTAGAATCACTTTATGCCTGTGGGCATAAACATACTTAAAACCTGTTTTCCTCTAAAGGTTACACAGATTTATACGATATGGACTAGAGTAGTGGTAGAGAATATCTCTTTATCATATTAGGTCTTTACATTATATTAAAATACCACCTGCCTAATAAAATTTCGCTCTTTTTTTATAGTTATTATGTTTTTACACGTTGACCCCAGAGGCAATTTAGTTTTATTTATTCTAATCGCCCTGAGGGCGTCGGAATATAAAAATTTTAAATTAACTATAAAAATTATGTAGAACCACACCCTTTATTCCCGTGGGATAGATTATATACTATTTCTAACTATTGATTTTTATTACCTTTTCTTTCATAATTAGACGAGTACTTTCAGAAAGATGTTTTCCATCTTTAAGATCCTCTGATACTTCTTTCCATAGTAGATATGAACTTGCTTTTTTAGTGTAAAGTTTATATTTATCAAAGTATTGTACTACTCCTTTATTATTACAAATTCCGTTTACAGTTAGTTCATACACTCCTTGAATAGAGTGAGGTCGTACTTTTCCATTTAGTAGAAAAGCAATATGATCTAGTACACACTTATTTTTCTCATTTTTTTGACTAAGCATGAAACGAAATCGATATGCTGTAGAATTACCAAGTAGAGAACAAGTAAAACATCCTTCAGCATCTGTAAATCCGCTAATTCAAGCGTCATTACAACTAGGTGTTGTTCGTCAGACACTAATTGGAGTAATCGAATAATTAGATGAATTTTTGATAAATATCTCCATAAACTTTTTAAAACTTTCTATTTTAGTAGGAAGTACTAGATTACCATTAAACAGATGTAGAAGTAGATAAAGATTCTTATTATCCTGAACAATAAAACGAGATGTAGAATGTCCTTGTTTAATAACACGACCAAATCCTAGTTTATCTTGAATAAAATGAAGAACTTGAATATCCTTAGTAGATTGTGTAATAACAAACATACAGTTACCACGAGTGCTCATAACAAAACAGCCATCTCCTTCAGTAAATCCTACAAGCCATTCTAGGAAAGAAAAAGTAGGTATTTGTTTAGAAGGATAAAATGATGAAAATTGTTGGGTAAAATTATGAAAGGAAAAAGTATTTGTGGTTGGCTCATTCAGCTTAACCTGGAAAAAGTAAATAGATAGAATTAGAATAACTACTTTTAGTAGTGAGAATAGGTGTTGATATAGTATTGGGTCTCCACCTCCTGCTGGATCATAAAATGAAGTGTTAAAATTACGATCTGTTAGTAGCATTGTGATTCTACCTCTTAGCACTGGCAGTGAAAGAAGTAGTAGTATGGCAGTTACAAAAATTGCCCATACAAATAGTGGTAGTTTATGCATGTCCATCCCAGGATTTCGCATATTTAGAACTGTAGTTATAAAGTTCATAGCACCCAGCATTGAAGATATCCCTGCTAGGTGTAGGCTAAAGATAGCAAGATCTACCGAACCACCTGAATGGCTTTGTAGACCAGAAAGTGGTGGATAACTTTATATTGAATGTATCAGCCGTACTGTATACTCTATTATTCTCATAATAGGATCGGACTATACCTTCATTTCACTACTTTTTTTATTATTACGAATACTTCGAATAGCACGCATATGATCCCGAACTTTAGTTAGTTCTATAAATGTTAGATCTTTAGCATATGATCGGGCTCAAATACGATATTCTAGTGATTTCATACCCTTCATTGTATCTTTGAAGTACTCAACGATTATTCCTATACTTTTATGATTAGTAGTAACACAAGTGTTATAACCTCTTTTTATATAAACTTTCATAGGTAGTATTACTCTGATGGCCTCTAGAACTATTTTATCTAGTTTCTGTGTAATTTCAAACATATGAACCATACGTGTAGGACCTTTCTTCAGAAGATAAAAGCTACCTTCTGCCTCTGTAAAACCTATCAGCCACTCTTTAGACATAATAAGATTGATTTCATCTAGAGTCATAGTAGTTACCGATTTAGACTCTCACGCTGTGGATTTATAATTTTGCGGTATAGTCAGAGTTTTAAGAAAAGAAAGTTGTAGATCTTTTTCTCTAGAAGATAGAAGAGGATCAGTATAAATATGTAGAGCTTTACGAAAATTCGTATAATTAAATTGTTTAGAAGTAAGTAGCGTATATTTGTCAAAAATAGGTAGTATAACTCTAGATATTACTTTTATATCTCGAATACGATATTCTGCCATATTATCTTTAGAATTAGGTACACTTACACTTCCCACTCTAAGAATCTTTTTAATAAAATAAAGTAGACGCAGGTTATAATTACTTTGCCTTACTTTAAAATAGAATGTTCAGACACCTTTACGAGTTTTAGAAAAATGAAAAGTACCATCTCCGTCTACTACTCCAACTAGCCATTTATAAAATTGATCTAGATTATGGGATTGGGTAGGAGTAGTAGTTTGAGCAAATATACTGTAAAATGCACTACGTGTAGTCTCTGATGATTTGGTAAAAATATTCTTAGTATTAATACCAAACCAGGCGGATTGTCCCCATGTTGATGACTTTTTTACGAAATCTAGTACTCTATGTTGTTTATCTATCATATTAATCATAATAAAAGACATAGGGAATAGTTTTGTATTCATCTTCGTGTAATATTTAATATACTGGAGGAGTTTCCCGCATCGAGTAGTGTTTACCGACAGCTTATCCTTGTTAACCGTCCACCCTGTACCTGCTCCTTGTTCTACAAAAGCACTAGCAAGTAGTAGTATAAGGGAAGGAGGTAGAAGCCAAAATGATATGTTGTTTAGTCGAGGAAACGCCATATCTGGTCTACCAACCATTACTGGAAGGAGGTAGTTACCAAATCCTCCTACCATAGCGGGCATACGATTGTGATTTCTCATTTGTTTCCAAAGAGTCGGACTATATCTTCATCCTTTCATTAATTATATAGTATTTAAAATCTTACTATTTATAATATATACACTTTAATTTGACGTTGTTGCAACCTATTATAAAGTAACTATAAACAATAAAATAGTTAAGACTACTTGATTAGTAATTACTAGGATGTTTTGCGTGCAGTCTCTGGGGAACCCTTTTAATATGTAATTAAATGGTTTCCTGCTGATTATCCAATTCAAATTGATGTTTCTGATTTTAATATAGAATAGGCTATATTAATCTAGCTAATTTGACTCTAAGGACTTTCCAGCATATAGCAAAAAGTAAGTAATAAATTACTTTATTACCTGGCTATGCCTTATCATCATTTACAATAGTTATACGCCATTGATTACGATAGAGTTTATTTTTTTCATTACTATTGACATATTCACGGATAGTGCCACGGTCTCCTTTAATTGAACGTGCAAATGCACCAATACTTGGATATACTTTACTAAGTGTAGGATTCTTCATATTTTCTACTAGTATTTCCTTACTTTTAGGTTGAATCTTTCTCTGTTCAAAGGTTATTCGTACGTTATCTACTAGACTTTTAAACAGTGATGCACATAGAGGATTCTTGTTATCTAGTTCTGGAATATAATCTCGAAGAATATGAAAACGACCGAGAAATAGATTTTTACTGTCTCTATAACGATTAATAGTCTGACGATGTATACCTATGAAATCTCTTATATATTGTATGCTTTCACTAATAAAAACTAGTTTTCCAGAGTTTACATCATATATGTAAATACCAGTACCACGCACTTTACGAAAATGATCTCGCCAGTACTTACTCATGGGTTCATGATATCCTGTACTACTAGCAATCAGATCAACATTCAGACTAGGCTTAAGTGAATCAATAAAATGTTGTTCTAGTTCAATACTTGTCGTTTTTGTACCCGGTTTGAGTATATGAAGTGTTAGTGTTACATCTACAAATCCATATTTTCGAAAATATCGAAGTACTCGACGATCTGCTTTGTCTAGTATACTAGGCATAAAATAAGAAATAACTCGAGAATATAGAGATAGACTACTACCTACATAACTAGAACCATCTTTAGCAGAAAAGATATAAACTCCTGCAACATTTTTAGCTATTCTTGCTATCTTTTTTCGATTGTGAAAAGGATTTGATATAATATAGGTGATGTAATCTGAATTTTCTGAGTTATTAGAATTATTTTGTTTTTCATGGGGTATAGTATTATCGTTATTGACTACTATGTCTGTGGAATATGAAGAATTGTTAGTTCAAGTTATAAAATAGAATGAAAAATGATAACTATTATCAAATCGGCATAGCTGATCATAATTTATTTTGTCATATTGTGATGAAATAGTAATAACCATAAAAAATATCATTATTAGAGCATGTGCTGTAATAATAACATTATAAAGTTGATGGTCACCATTCAGGTATTGAACACCTGGCGCAGCTAGTTCCATACGAATTAGCATAGAAAACGCTGTTCCTATCATTCCTGCAAATACTCTAAAAATAAGGTAAAGAGTACCTATATCTTTAGCATTGGTTGAAAATAGCCATCGTGTCATTTAAATTTTTATTTGAGAACCTCATCCTAGTTAACTTTATACTGTGATTATAATCGTGTTGTTAATTTTTCAATCGACTTTTCCTTTAATTTAATACACTATTTATGTCGTAAATATAAAAATACCGCCTGAAGAGTGTGTACCTATTTTCGTCATATGGAAAAGATTCAACTTTTATCTTACTTTTTGCTCTTCTTATTATAATAAAAAAAAGAACGTATATTTGTTGGCACACACAAAAAATGAGAGAGTTTTATAAAAAGAGACCTTTCAGTCTTTGATTTTTTATTATAATAAAAGTTTATAAATATTTCATTTTCATTACTATATATTCTTTCAGGTTAGACAGTTATAAAGGGGGTTTTTTTGTTCTTATGCATATCAAAAGGGGTGTGTAAATTATATTATTTTTAGTCCTCAGTTTACCATTTTTATCCTCGGTTTCACGTTATTATAAAAAAAATGAAAGTAATAGGAAAATCGAAGGTTTTTATTACCTCCATCTACTAAGGATAAAAAAGAGTGTCTCCTAAGGTAACATTTATCATATAAAATTTACTATCTATTATACTATTTCATATAATAAAATAGAAACTAAGACTTCTTACTATTTTACTTTTCATTAATAGCTTCTACAAAGTTAAAGTTCTTCATATATTCTTTATATTAATATCAGTATTCTATAGCTATTATTTTAATTTGTAATTTTTATAAATTAAGTTTGAATATATGATTTAGTGTATTTTAATAAGTAACATATACTCCTGGATAACTACTTACTTATAAATAAGTATATAATATGAAAATAGTATAAAAGGATAGCCGTTTACTTTTCTTTTCAATTGACAATACTATCATAAATAATAATAGCTTAGTTTTCGTTTAACTTTATTTTTCTATTTTATTATTACATATTAAAAAAAGAAGTGTAGTCCTTTTTTTAGAGAGGGTACTATCCCCTTAAATATAATACGGACAAAAGGAGATTCGAACTCCTAAGGAATTAGAATATTCCAGACAATTAGCAATCGCCTACACTTCACCTATGGCAGTTTGTCCTATAACTATATATTCCTTTTTATAAGATATACTCATCAATACTATATATATAAGTATCCGTATTTATATATACTTATATATAGTACATATATTAAATGTAGCTACCCTATCTTTGCTTCTCTACTTTTTAATGATCATTAAAAAATAGATCTCAGACTATCTATATTATACTACTTTATTAAATAAAGTAGATAGTAGACACTCGTTTTTAAGAGATAAAAACCATAAGAGCGTGCACATATTTTTTGTCTTTTTCCTCTTCTTCTATATCTTTTATTACCTCTTTGCTTTTTTTATTATATATAATAAAAAAAGTATAAAAAAGATATGCCCTTTGGGCACAAAACAGAGAGGTTTATAAAAATGTGAACTAAATACTTAAATAGTATATTACGGAGTAAGGGGATATAACTCAGTAGGAAGAGTGAGAAACTTTTAATTTCTAAGTCATAGGTTCGAACCCTATTGTCCTCATCTATACTTTATTAAATTAAGCATATATAACAATGGAATGTGATCTTAAGCTATTCTTCTAATAGACTCTCCTTTGGCTTATATTTAACTACTTATTACTGATATATAAGTAGTTAAAAAAGAAAGGAGTAAAATTAAAAAGTATAGATGTCTTAGCTTTTTATATATAATATAAAAGTTAACAATAACATTATAAATATATAAGAATATATAGTAATAACAATATTATCATAGCCAGTATATATTTTTTTTACTTAATAATAGTCCAAAGTTATTATAGCCCTTTTTTCTATATTATAAAAAAAGTAAATAACATATGCCCTTTGGGCGCAAAGAGAATAACGTCTACTAAGCCTTACTTTGAAAGAGTTTATATTTTTATATATATATTAATGCCTTAAATTTACAGGAAAGTATACTTTTATATATGTGTTTTATGCTCTCAAATAAAAAAAGAAGAAAAGAAAAAAACGAAACGTAAAAAGAAGAGAATAGCTTCTTTCTTATATATAAAAAAGGGAAATAGGATACAGGCCTCGAGCTTACTTTTTACTTTGCTCTTTGCACGTTACCTTGGCCTTTTTATTAGAATAGAAAAAAGTTATAAAGTAAAAACGAAAAGGAGTACTGTAAGATTAAATAATAAGAGCTTGTTCTTAGGAACATATAAGTTATATTGTTAGACTCTGACTCACAAACCTGCTTAGATCTTTTCTGTTTTTAATACACTTTTTGAGGTTTTACTACGTCAGCAAAGGCGGTATTCTTATTATAATAAAGTTATAAAGGTCTACGTTAATGGAAGTCAACTTTTATATAGACTTTATAGATAAAGCAAAGTTAACAAAATATGTTTGGTTGTCATAATCCTTACTTATTTTATTATCTTAAATAGCCTTGATAGCTCAAATGGTTAGAGTGTAGAATTGAAGCTTCTAAGGTCCTGGTTCAATTCCCGGTCAAGGCAAAATAATTATATCATTACCACCAAGTCCTTGGTTTACACGTCCTCATATATTATAATAACACTCGGTGTTATCTTTTGTTTTTAATTACACACAAACTATGAAAAAATAAAAATAATATCTATAAGGATGTAAAGCAAAATGATGTACAATTTTTCATATTTTTTATTACTATATCTCTATAACATCTCTATATATTTATATAATACTGAAAGAAGTATAACTCTATTTTCAGAAATATTGTCTTTTACCTTTTTTTGTCTATCATTTTTATTATTTAAGAACGTAAAAAAGTCTAAAAAGTAGCTTATATAGATTATAGATCGTCTACGACAAATGTTAGTCTTCTTTTCTTCCTTTTTTTATATGTATTCAATTTATGCTTTTACTTTTTTTGTCTTTGCTTTTTTTATATTACGTATAAAAAAAGTTATAAGAACGTAAAAACTGAAGCCCTTTGGGCACAAAAATCAAAGAACGCACCCCCGTCTTTTTGTCTTTTTTCTAAAGAAAAAAAAAGATGTAGCGTTTTACTTTATAAAAGAGAGAAGAAATAAGTAACCGTAGGCTATAATTATTATAAAGATCAATTCTTTGTTATTCCTAAAATTAATAAATTAGGTAAAATATACCTAGGATCGCACTATTTTTATTTATTAAATTAGGAAATATACTGTAAATAGTTCTACTTACATATAAATTATATTATTTTAAAATATATAGACTGCTCCTTATAAAAATTGTATGTGCTATATAATTTCATATTGTTTATACTAATATAGAAGAACTAATCCTTTCCATAATATACCCTTCAGGGGGTTTAACTTTAATATTAAATGCCTCAACTACTACCTTTTTATTTTCTAAATCAAATATCATTTAGATTTTTTGGTCTATTCATTATGATTTATATATTTTCTCGATATATACTACCATCATTTATAGAACTATTTATTACACGGATGTTTATTACTAAACTATAAGTTCTTACTTTTAGTATATAAGCTACAGACATAATCTGATACGGGACATGTTATTATTAATAGTATATATTCTAATCGATTTTATAACTTTATTTATATATTATAAAGTAAATAAAACAAAGGGAAGGTTTTCTTTTTATCTCTATATATAGAAAAGGGTCCCTACTCTACCTAATCCCTAGTACAACGAAGGGAAACTACCCTTCTTGCTCTTTGAACTTTATAATTTTATATAATTATAAATCAAAGACTAAAAGAAAAAAAAATAGTCGTACTCGACATATAAAAGTTTAAAAATACTTATATAGTAAAAAAAAATAAATAGTAATAATCTACATACTTTTTTTAGAGTTTACCATCAGACGATAAGTGGGATGATAAAGTATAAAAAAGTATGTGTGTTTGTATAGAAGGGTTAATAGCCATATGTTCATATTCAAGTACGGTTTATCCCTTCTTTCCTTTATATATACATATAAAGCTCAAGTATTAAAATTTTATCTTTATTATAAGTATTTTTGAGTTGCCTACTTTACCTTCTCTTTCTTACTCATCCTTTTTTCTTATCCCTGTTTGTTAACTTTTTAATTACATATAATTGAAAGAGAGAGAAAAAACACAAATTACTAGAAAGGAAAGGTCCCGCCTTTTTATATAAAAATAGAAGGGTGAAGGTTAAAATTAAAAAGATAAGTATTCGGGTGATACTAAAAAAAGGTTAAAAACAAACACTCTGAACATGTATAAAAATATTTTTTTATCCAAATACTCCTACTGAATGGGATCCAAATATGGGATAAACTCCTATTAGGCAGCCTCAAGTTATTATATTCATATTAGTATATATGGTACTTTGTTAAATACTGAAATCCTTATTACTATTTTCGGTATATAGACTTATCTATTATCTTAACATACTAATAGATAAGGTTATATTCATTCTACTGGATGTAATTATATCGCCTTTGGCGACCAAATTTATATAATCACTATGCTTTATTCTTTTTTTTCATCATCTTACCGTATAAGTTCCCCTCTAGAACAATTTGAAGTTACTAGTCTATTTAGTATACAAGCACCAATACTAGGATATACTACAATTTCACTTACAAACATAGGGCTATACGTTATTATTGCAGTATTTCTAGCAATATCTCTACATCTCGTAGCGAATAATAACAAACTAATAGTTCCTAGTCGTTGGAGCATTTCACTAGAGAGCAGTTTCGCATCTGTTCATGGACTTGTTAAATCACAAATAGGTAACTCTAATGAAATCTACCTACCATTTATATATTCTCTTTTTTTCTTCATACTATTTGCAAACCTAAGTGGTAACATACCTTATGGTTTCACTGTACCTACTTCTGCAATAGTAAGTCTAGGACTTAGTGTTACAATATTTATAGGAGTAACAATTCTAGGGCTTCGACTTCACAAAGTTCACTTCTTTTCATTTTTTGTGCCTTCCGGAACACCTCTTAGACTAATTCCACTACTAGTTCCCATTGAACTAATATCTTATGTTGCTCGAGCTTTTTCTCTAGGTATTCGACTATTCGCTAATGTAACGAGAGGTCATACACTAATGAAAATACTTTCAGGTTTTCTAGCTTCTCTCTTTGCTAATAGTATTCTTGTAGCTATTGTTACTATAATTCCATTTAGAATATTTATAGGTATAATAGGACTAGAAATAGCAGTATCCTTTATACAAGCTTATGTATTTTGTGTTCTAACATCATCATACATAAAAGATGCTATAGATCTACATTAATAATTCCCCCACCCCTACGCTATTAGACAGGGAGATATGAATTAAGGTATTAAGTATATCATAGGGCATAGTACCATCGCCAAAGAAAGAAAGGGGTTAGAGATTCACTTTATTTTTACTTTTTCCATCTTATCCTTATGGCTAGGTCTACTTACGGATAAACTTTTATTATATATAATAAAAGTAAGGCACAGGCTTCTTACTTTTATCATTGCTTTTCCTTGAGGGGTAAGCAATGATAAAAGTAAGTGAAAAAGCAAAGACTAACAGATCTATTAAGAATATTACAAAGAAAGGATTAAGAAGGAAAGGTTACGTGGAAAAAAAGAACGTAAAAAAAAAGACCAGAACGTACTAACTCTAAGAGGAAAGGTATTTAGATTCATTACCTTTTTTTATTATCTAATTATAAATACGAGTAGTCGTATACTAGTAAAATTTCAATAATAAAAGGCTAACAGTTAAAAAGGATACACGAATCCTATATAGTAAATACTTAATTATAAGTATATCTTTATTCATATATAAGAGATTAGTTGAGTGGTTTAACGTCAGTGTTACATACTGAATACACTAGTTCGATTCTAGTATCTCTTATCAAGAATATAAAAAAGAGAGAGGGTAAAAATGTCTCTCTATTATTTTTAAAATGTGCAATATGATTGAAAAGGGGGCCTGTCACCTTTTCATACTAAAACATATCTTCTAAATTTTATTCTCTTGTCTATTAATAGCCTTTTTGTAATTGTAACCCTCTTTTTTTCTAAAGAAAAAAAAAAGATTACCTTATAGCTTCTTAGGTAATTTTATATTTACGTTTAACCTCTTCATATTATATAAATAAATTTTATATCCTTTTTATTAGATAAAAAAGATCAAATAAAGAGCCAAAGACTATAAAGTAGGTGAAAAGCATAAAAAGTAAATAACAAGTTCTGGTTATGTATATACATAATCAGAAATAAAAGTAATAATGTGAATTAAATAAATTACAATGGCTATATTGTTATTTAATTTATATCAGCTTTGTCTAGATATAAATTCTATAGTGATTGTTGCAAGTAATTAATTCCAACTATATATTCATATGTTAGGTATGTATGAGTATATTAAAGAGTAATAACAGCTATTGTCTATTAAGTCTCCTGTAATTATTTTTAACTTTATATTTATATAAAGTTAAAAGGGCCAAGATGAAGTAGAATAAACAGAAAAAAGTCTGTTTTTTGTATAGATCTTTCTATAGAAAATAAAAAAAAGTTTTCCCTTTTTTGTCTTTCTATAAAAAGGAAAAACTTTATAAACGAAAAAATTCCTTACTAAGGAATTTTTTATAATCTTTATACCTTACTGTTACTACTAAATTTTCATACCTTATTTCGGCGCAAACTCGAATTCGCCGACTTTATTATTATAATGTCACTATTTTCATCATTTATAACGTATACTGGACTACTAAGTCCTATATACAATGATTCTCCAGAACCTTGGCAAATAGGATTCCAAGATGGGGCATCTCCAACACATGAAGGAATTGTAGAACTTCATGATACTATATTTTTTTATCTCGTGATTATATGTTTTGGTGTACTATGGATACTATCCTCTGTAGTTGTTAACTTTAATAGTAATCAATCTAAAATAGTATATAAATATGCAAACCATGGGACTCTAATTGAACTAATATGGACAATAAGCCCTGCTCTAATACTAATTGCTATAGCCTTTCCTAGTTTTAAACTACTATATCTTATGGATGAAGTAATATCTCCATCTATGACTGTTAAAGTAGTAGGACATCAATGGTACTGGTCTTATGAATACTCTGACTTCATCAATGAAGAAGGAGAGTCAATAGAATTTGATTCTTATATGGTACCTGAAACAGATCTAGAAAATGGTCAACTACGACTACTTGATGTTGATAATTCTGTTACAGTACCAGTAGATACACATATACGATTTATCGTAACAGGTGCAGATGTGATTCATGATTGGGCTATTCCTGCACTAGGTATTAAAATAGATTGTATCCCTGGTCGTCTTAACCAAACATCCGTTCTAATTGAACGTGAAGGAGCATTCTATGGACAATGTTCTGAAATTTGTGGAGTATATCACGGTTTTATGCCTATTAAAGTAGAGGCCGTTTCTCCAGAAAAATATCTTTCATGGATTGATTCTATAATTTAATTCTTCCCCCCCCCTCCTATAAACACTCTTGTACTGTTATTAAGCTATATCTTTACTTTACCTCTAGTCTTTTTTATTTTTTTTATAGAAACCAAGGTAAAATGTCTACTTTTTATTATATGCAGTATCTTGTAAAGCAAGACAAAACGAGGGCGAGAATAGACTATAAAAAGGTATATTAGGCATATAAAATTATATAAATAAATAGTCCTCTAGTGACATTCTAATGGTTAAAATAGAAAACTATTTTATGTAATAAATTAAACCATAATACCCCGAACAAAAATAGATGTATTCACTAAGAATTTTGAAATAGTAACTACAATACTTTAGAATTTATGTAGCTATAACACTGGATAAAACTTATGAAAATAAAAAATAGCTTTTCTCAATTAATATAACAATACCAATTATAAGAAGATGTAACTTAATAATTTTTTATTTATTCTATAATTTATTATAGATTATTCATATCGTTTTAGACGATTTCAATTTTTAATGGAGTAGGTTGTAGTGTAAAAATAATATTGTATAAACTCATCCTTATTTTTATTACTTTATATAATATATATAAAATCACGCATGAAGGGCAAGGCCTCAAGTTCAAGACCACTTATATAGATACTAAGGCTCAAAATAGAAAATCCAACGTATAAAATTCCTCTTACTTTTATATCTCTATACCATCCCTTTTTTTTATAACTATATATAAAGAGGGGGTAAGGGGTTTTTCATATTTGTTTATATATATAACTAAAAGTACAGAGCCAGTATAACAATTACAGTCTTAACCCATTCTGTTTATTCTATATAGTAAAAAAAAGGTTAAAATATAAAGATGCTGCACGTTTTACTTTATACTTCATACCTACTTCAAATCCAATATATATAATGATAATACTTCTTCTTATTATACCTCTTATAGGTATACTATTTATACTTCCTTGTGCTGCTTCTAATACTGAAAATGTAATACATAGCTCACACAAAAGAAGTAATCAACTGACTCTTCAATTTAACAAAGTGGACTCTACAGTCCTTATGAAAAATATAGCACTACTAACTAGTCTAATTAACTTTATAGTATCTATTATTCTTTGGGGAGAATTTGACTCTAGTACTAGAGAATACCAATTTGTTTCTTCTGCTGCTAGTTTTTATTCTGAAGATAGTGTTAGAGAAATTTCTTTTTGTTATCTTCGCTTTGGTATTGATGGTATATCCCTATATTTTGTTCTTCTTACTACATTTATAATACCTATATGTATTCTGTCAAACTGGGATAACATTCAACACAACATGAAATTTTTCCTAATTAATTTTCTACTACTTGAAACACTACTTATTGCTGTATTTACTGTTTGTGATCTACTACTATTTTATATATTCTTTGAAAGTGTTCTAATACCTCTTTTCCTGATAGTTGGTATATGGGGAGGTAGTTCAACACGAATACGTGCTGCATTTCTACTGTTTCTGTATACTCTATTCGGTTCACTATTTATGCTACTCTCTTTTCTATATATTTATTATAATATAGGAACTACAGACTTTCAAATAGTGTCTCTATCTGAAATAAACCCTATGGTTCAAAAAATACTGTGGATAGGTATATTTATTAGTATGGCTATAAAAACTCCAATATGGCCTCTTCATCTCTGGCTGTTCCGTGCTCATGCTGAAGCGCCAGTAGGTGGAAGTGTTATTCTGGCAGGTCTTATTCTAAAACTAAGACTTTACGGATATCTACGTATACTAATACCAATGTTTCCTGATGCCACTAGTTATTTCTCTCCACTAGTTCAGACAATGGCACTAATAAGTATTATATATGCTAGTCTTTCAACAGTCCGACAAACGGATTTTAAAGCTCTAGTGGCTTATTCTAGTGTAGCTCATATGGGTGTAGTTGTCCTAGGTGTGTTTTCTAATACTATTCAAGGTATAGAAGGTTCTATACTACTAGGAATAGCACATGGACTAGTAAGTCCTGCTCTCTTTATACTAGTAGGTGGTGTACTTTATGATCGATATCATACACGTGTTATCATGTATTATCGAGGACTTACTACTTATATGCCCATCTTCTCTATCATGTTCTTTCTATTCACTATAAGAAATACAGGTATACCGCTATCTGCAAACTGGGTCGGGGAGATGATGTCCCTAATGGGAGCTTTCCAAAAAAACAATATCATTGCTAGTATATGTTCAATAGGTATCGTTCTTAGTGCTAGATACTCAATTTGGCTATACAATCGAGTAAGATTTGGATCATGGAGTAAATATCTAGGCTATACAAAAGATCTTAATCGTCGAGAATTTATGCTACTTCTACCTCTTCTTATTACTACTTTTCTATTCGGGATATTTCCAAACAGAATCCTAAATGATATTCATGTTTCAGTATCTCATCTAATATACTCTTTATGTTATTTATAA